TTGTGGGCTTTGAATTAAGCCCGATGTGTGAGACTTAGGATCCAATACGACTTGAGCCCATAAGGATTTTGAATAGACCCAAGTTATAGCAATTGTGTGCAATTCTAAGCCATTCTGAGAGTCATTGGACCCCACGGAGCGGTTTATGGATTCAACCCATCTTTTCTGGGCCTTGAATTAAGCCCAATCTGTGGTTTTGTCATACAAGAAGATCCAATTTTGACTCGTTAGGTTTGGCCCATTACCTTGAGTGAGGCCTAACTAACCTGTTGTCATGAAGATGTGATCTTATCCACCGATGGTGTTCTAAGCCCAATCCTCTCGTGGATCATACGTCTTACCATCTTCAGTAACTAAATCAATGAAATTCTTTCGAGTAGTCATGAATTCAAGTAAGTGTAACGAATCTCTCTTAAGAAGCCTGACTCCACTCCACTATCATGCAGTAGCGCTCCTGCGCGAGGAGGCTTTTTGGCTTCCTTCCCCTCCGGGATAGTAGGTAGGCATGCTTTTTCTCAATTGAGAATGCAATCGAGGAGCCTAACTCGCATTAACGTAGTCATCTCCTGTCCTGCCTATTACTATGAGTTGAGTTTCGTATAGTGATTTGTTAAACCCTAAAGAGAGGACCTTGCTTACTAAGACTGTTTCCAAGTCGAGGGAGTTTACCTACGCAACAACTTCTTTATCTTCCCCATTAACTTCCTTATTCTGTTGCAACCACATAGGTGTAACCTTTTTCCCTTGCTGACTTAGTGTTGGATGCTTTGGGCATTTAACTGTCGAGTGACCAAAAACAGCACAATGCTTGCATCGTAAAGGCCTCCTCTACACCGATGTTGATCACTCTACGTTGATCAATCACAAGCGGAATGAACTCACAATCCACTTAAATCTCCACACAAACTCGAGCATACGAGGTTCGAGTCTTTTCCTCCGTGGCCTTGTCCATGAATAATGGAACACCTATCACACTTGTAATTTAGCGCAGACCTCGTTATCCCACATTTCCATTGGGACTCTTTTTATAATAAAAAAAAATGGGAATGGATTTAAGATCATGAACTTCTGCTTCAATAAACGGTTTCCACGGTCTAACAATGAACAAATGGCTGGCAATGTGAAAGGAGCCTTTTTCAAGAGCTTGCAATCTGTCTTCCTCATTCTCGAACTTGAAGGAATACATGTGCTCGCCATATCTTTGCATAAAACACTTTTTTTCGAATTGCCAAGTACGGGTACATGCTTCTCTGACATAATGGAAGTCCAGGACTCTTCTTGCCAATAAAGCTTCCTATCACAAGATCTTCACAGCCTTGTCCTTTATTTCCAAACCTTCTTTGAGAGCAATAAAAAGGACATAGGTTCAGAAGGGAAGTAATAAGGTCAACACTGCTGCTCTGATCCAGACCAGGTGTCGTTGGTTGAGCCCGACCCCGCTCATTTCACTATTGCCGATACCACTTAGTTACGCGTACTGTATACTCTCATCTCGTGTGCGATAGGGCGGCCGAGAAGCTTCTTGCTGTGCTGTCCGGTGCCCACCAAAGCACAGACTCTACTCACCCACTACTGGACTATTCTACGGGCTGGTGAGACTATTCCACTACAGATTGATGGACTTACTAATTTGCTGACTGATTCAAGGAGTTAAGTTAAGACTGATGGTTCGGTGATCGAGCGAAGATAGACGACAACTGTAAGCTCTATTGTGCTCGCTTGTTTAGGGTGAGGGGCTACTCATTCCCATTACAGTCAATCAGTCATCCCAAGAAAAGTCCTATACATAGCTAAACACCGGGCTGGTTCCTAATACGCGAAGGATTTTCACTCTATTTATGTAATTCTTTCAATCTAGATTGCTCTAGCCTAGCTAGAGGAACAGAAACACAAGGAGACATGATAAGGAGGATCGCCGACGGAACGAAATCGAATGTCATCAAGCAATTCAAGGATTCCTGTTTAACAATGTGAAGAGCTTTATAACTCCCTGCTTTTTCTTTTTCATCAAGGAGTTATGTGCGCGCTGCGCCCCTTTGGTTGGAGCCCTTTGCTTGACCTGATCGTTGTGCCAAGGGCTGGTGGTGCGTTGAGCAGCTCTGAGTTCCGTTTGCCGGGCCCCTGACGGTAGGCTATACAGCAGGCTAGAGACTTCTGCTCGAATGGAACTCTAGCTTAGATAGAAGGGCTTTTTAGGCCGGACAAAGGTCTAGGTTAAGTCCGGAGAGAGGGCTTGATGAACACCACCTCCTGGTTAGTGATTGGGCACACGCTTCCTTTACGGCGTAGAATCGGCTTCTTTTTTGACGTATCAGAAAGGGCTTCTCTTCTACGCCCGAAGTTTATGCAAGTATCTTCACTTCAATACCCAAAGTGGCCCTATACATTTAATGATAACCGAACCCAAGCAAGGAGCTTCAATCTTGTCTATTTCCTTGAATGGTCGGGTTGGAAAGTCTTTATTTTATGTACCAACGCAGGCCTATCACCAAATCTCCACGGCGAAATCCTTTTTTGGAAGGCTTGCTGATTCATGATTTACACCTCTCTCCGCCGCTTCTTAACAGTTGACTGCGAGATTAGCACTTTCTTCGTTACTAACGGATATATCTTTTCCGCGCGAGCTAGTTCAACAGTTCATTCTTGTAAGCCCCTTTGTCAGCCACACTAAGACTTCGGGTCATCATGCACTGACACAATCATTATCTGAGGGCCTATGATCATCCAAAAGCAGTACCTGGCATACATACTCCTAATAATCAAAAGAAAAAGCCGGATTCGACTTCTTGTGTACAAGCAGAGCATCAACAATCCTTTTCGTTACCAATTACAAATGGTATAAACTAATCGAGATGCTTCTACACGTCCATTCTTATAGGAGAGTAATACCCGTCTTTTTGCCTGACCCGGCCTTCCACAATCTTTTCAATCGGTCTAGTCCACGCGTGGACAGAGGAATTTGCTTCCTCTAGCCCATTACCTGAACGACTACCTTACCTATCAATCGTATTGGCCCAATTCCAGATCAATAGAATAGAAGGTCTCATATTCACTAAATTGCTAAGGAATCCCCCGCTTGACTAATAGCCTCTGCCTATTGTCTTATTTTCTACTGATTGCTTGTATCAAGCAGGACGTCCACATGAGAGTTGTACCAAGCAAGTGTTCTCCCTTCACTATCGGACCTGCTTCTTACTTATTTGTTAGCGCCTACGGGCGGAATCAAAGAAAAAATGAATACATTGGGCTTTCGCCACCTGAAAATGCCCGACGGTCATTCAAGATTATCTTCATTTTTTTTTTAAGTGTATGCAAGAGACGCAGTCTTAGTATTAGGAATAGCGAGTTCTCCCTCGTATCCGCAGAAGTTAATGCAACTGAACCCTTCGCTACTCCTTTTTGTGTGACTGACCTGAATCTCTAATTTCATATTTCAAAAGGAAGAGGCACATCAAGGCAGAAGTCGAATCAAGCAAAGATCTTCTGACATTAGCTAGTAGCTGCTTTCCTGGGACTTGCACTTGCTTCTTTTAGAGAAGGCTTGGCTCTATTTATGCTATTTCCATCCACTTGACTGTTCTTCGCGAGTCTCTTTCGTCTCTTCCTGGGAATCCAATGGTTACGCTGGAAGAAGGACTAACAGTTATAACCGAGAAAGTGCTTATGTCGACACTAGCAAGTGACTCACCAACTCGGAAGTAAGAAAGACAGGGGTATGACAACCAATCTACCCGCCTATTAGCTATTCTAGCCAAGGCCAATTTCATGTGTTTAGCATATAGACATCAGATCGTTTTCTTGAAATCGTAGATCTACGAAATGAGCGTAGTGTTGAACTCTTTCGCACCCCTTCCGAAATCAATCAAGGATTGCCATCGAAAGCAGTCGTGACGCCGAATTCTTCAATAAAAGTAGCCGTCGTAAGGCCTCCAGAAGGGGCGTTGCGTATCCGGAAGAGTCAGACTTCGTTTCAAGCAGCAATCTTTGAAAGGAAAGATACTTGTTGTCGATTCAATGTGGGATAGTCCCTACAGGATAGGAGTTAACCCATGTCCACAGTTTTGATTACAGGTCTAGTTCAGTTCAACTCATAGCCCCCAATCCCACTGGTGACGATATTGTCATTGGGGATCAGAAAGTAGCTCTGCCTTACAAAGAGTAGTTAGCTGATCTGGGAGTCAGTGTCTCGATGCCGAAGTCACTGGTCAATGAGTAGGCTAAATCATCTGGGGAAGGAAGCGAGGTGGAGTGAAGCACGGTCGGCAACAGCTAATTGGCTCAGGCGATTCTTGTTGTCGGGCGTAGGGTAGGACCCTCTTTAGAGTTTCAGAGGTGAATCCTCATATGATATGATGGACTCCCATCCCCGGGAAAGTCCCCAACAGCAACTGGATCAATCTTTGTTGGCTGGCTTGCTTTGTCCCCGCAATCCTTCATCCCATCCATCTTGTCCAGGCTGGTAAGGAGAGAAAGGGGTGCCTGGGGGAGATGAAGTAGAATCAATTGAAGTGGATGTTTCAGGAGTTCATTCAAGCGTAGGGGTAGGGCTTCATTCAAGCGTACGGACTTTATTCGACTTTAGTTTAGTGAGTGGATTCTGTTGTGGATGTGGATGAATGCGCTTACTTAAGCAATAATAGTGGTAGGACTTAGCCGCGCTCTGTTCTTGATCGGTATAAATCGCTGAACTTTGAGTTGGCTTGACCCGCGCCTTGACAAGGCTGTTGCCCCTCCTTCCCGGCCTGGGGTGCAAGGTCTCACGATGCCCCTCCCTCCACCCGTAGAGAGAGCCGGAGTTATGCCTCTATATGACGGATTGATAGTAGGATCAATCATGGTTTAGTTTCATTCAGGATCGACATGCTCCAGGTTTGAAGAATTCGATGACAGGCCTTCGCTGCAGAAGAAGTAGTTCGGATAGGAAGAAGTAGTGAACTCACCGGATAGGTAGTTCGGATAGGAAGATGTAGCTCACTCAGCGGATAGCAAGCGTTCTCTCTAATAGCTATTATATAAGTGAGTGAGAGAGGAGAACGGTCTAGGTAAAGAAAGGGAGTAGAAAGATTCTCCCATATCCCTTCTTTCTTTGTGACTATCTTGAAAAGGAGATCAATATATGCTGCTTCACTGAAGAATTGGATGTCCCTTTATCCATCAGCCGTCTCCTCTTCAGCAGCTGGTGCTGAATCAGACCAATTGGTACCACCCAAAACCTAGAACCAGACAGTACCTTTGGCATAGAGACCTCTGTTTTTGTTGTTCCTGGATAGCGGGGAGAACAGTCTTGCCTATAAAAGTGATCCTGGAAAAGCGAATCTTGGCCTAGAGAATAGAACGGGGATCCTAGAATAGGAAGGATGTGGAACTGGTATTTCATTTCTTTCTTAAAACAAAATAAAGAAAAGTAAGTCGGTCCAATAACGGTTGCTAAACCCGGATCGGATGCTATCACTGAATAAGATGCTGTCGCTTTATTTTCTACTGTTAGAGTAGAGTCTTATGCCACGGACTCGTCTTCAGTAGAAGATCAAACTTCTGCCGATAAATCCGTATCTGGTGCCGCTTCTGCTACTCAATCGGGTGATGTGGTAATTGACTTCATAAAAGAAAGGGTCTACTGAAAGTCACTCTTTCGCACTAATTAACTAAGTGAAGTGGTGGAATGAACGTTTTTTCCTTACCGGCCCCATTCAATAAACGTAAGGTGCTTAAGAGTCTTCTATTTCCTTAGTCAGCTGACGCTGTAATCGATGCAGCTGATCGGATCCTGTGAACAAAAGTCTGCATTCGCTTGGCCCATAGAAGCGAGGATCTGGAAGAGAGTAAGCTTAGTGCCGAAAGGAACAAGCAACTCCTCACTCCTTAGTCGAACCATGCAGACGAGAAGTTATTGCTGCGTCTGCTATTCACTTCCAGTCAACGACACAGCTAAGATAGGAAAAGTAAGAAGGAACTACCACGTCTTCTAGCAATCCAAAGTACAAGCCTAACAAGAAAAGAGATTCTTATACTACGCTCGTCGACTAGCTACCATATTCGATTACTCGATTACAGGAACAACCACCGTTGCTCTAGTTCTCGTTTCGCGCTTTGCGCGCTTCACTCGGCGCTAACGCCTTTATATATATAGGGCGTTTTCTTGCTGCATACGTTTTCTTGCTGCCGTTAGTCACGCTCATACCTTTTATCGCCCTAACGCTAAAGCGCTTTATTCTTGCTTCTGATCCAGTTTCTCCTATCTTCAGTATTACACCTATCAATTTACGAGCAAGTATTACACTAAGAATTATTTACAAGTAAGCATTTACACCAATCATTGACAAGCAATAGGATTGTCCGTTGATTTAGACTTACATGAGATTCTTCCTCACTCACTTGTCTATCAATCCAATCCGAAGCCACCAACACGGTATCGGGGCTCCCGACCTGTAAGAAGGGAGTGTCAAACCACTCGATCTTAGGCAGAATAGGAAGCCATTCCTGCTAGACCAGAGACTTCGGATGCCCCGGAAATAGAATCTATTGAACCATCCGGTGGCAGCGTCAAGCCGGAGCATTTGAGCATCTGAATCCACGGATGAGACGTTTGTTTCTAAGTCAGGTGACGAAAGTAGGGCCATTTCTCTAAGACAAAGTAAGTGAGTTTCGTGCCCCACCGTTGTTTACTAAACGAAAGATCTCATTCAATTGGGCAAATAGCGCCTGCATCTGCATGTCCAGTGGTATGGGACCTCACAAGGAAGAGGAAAGATGCGAGCGGCTCCTTATGAGTAGCCCTATGCCCGCCGTCAGTCATAGGCAAAGCTTATGAATGAGGTTCAACCTCCATTCCATATCCTTCTGTTTCGGTCAGCATCCTGGAGGAAGAGTTCGCTTAATCAGAATCAGATGGAGCATCAGAATCGGCATAAGCTCAGGTTGTTGGATCCCGAAAGCAAAAAGGGTAGAGAATAGCTTTTTATGAACAGCCGACCAAATACAAATAGGAGAAGCTCAACAACCAATGCTCTGTCGCATCATTTCCTTAATTCTAATTAACAAGAAACACGCCTATTAGGCTAGACCATCATGTCACGTAAACAACTTCTACAGTGATTACACTTCGCGGCCCATGGCCATTCGGGATAAAGAAAGTACAATACCCAAGGTTGTAGATCGTCGGATTAACCAAAGGATCTAGTATAAGCCGGTTCGAGAGCAGTAAAGACAACCCCTCCCTTTGGGCGGGGGAAACGTCTTAGAAAAAGAAAGTAGAAGGATGGGTTAGAGGCCGGGGGCTACGCTCGGTAGCTAGGTAGACAAAGTGCTAAGCAGAAAGTAAGGAATTCCACGACTGCAAGAAGGAAGAAGAATTCCAGTGATCGGGCGTCCAACGACTCCCAATTGCTTTTGTTTTTCTTCACCAAAGTTCCGTCCGCTCTAAAATAATAGATAGGAATTCGACCTCCGTTGCTTGATTGCGATACATTATTGGATAAAAAGGGTTGGGCCTACATTCCTAAGCAAATGAATTTCCGAGTTTAAGGGGAAGACCTTCAGAGCAAGCCTAGATCGACGCCAGTGTCTAGTTCTTTACTCAACAAATTGACTCACAGCACTATCCGTAGAGACCTAGGAAGAGTTGTTGACCAGGTGGCGGATGATCTTATGTCCGTTACGGTCGGCCCTATCTTTGGAGAGTACCTTCCCTCCACTCACTCGTAGGCAATGCACAATGGCTAACAATTCTTTATCCTTCACTCAATCTTTTACACCGATGTATATATCTCGACTAGGACAAGAACATCTATCTTTCCCACAGCTGCAAGAGTCACAGTCCTAGCCATGTCATCCCCAAGTGCCATGGCTGGACTGAGTGCCACCCGTCCCTGCAACAACAGCAACAACAAGAACAAGATCAACTCAGGCATGTGGGAAGGTACGATTGGACGTCCCCGCGAAAGCATATGATAATGTTGAGTGGGCCATATTCTCATTCCATACACGAGAGCTAGGTTGGTCATTCACTTCGAAGGAGGTACGCTAGAGCACAAAAGAAAGGCAAGCAAGCCGATGAGGATCGGTTCTCTGATCGCGTAAGCGAGGAAGAAAAGAAAGCGACTACCGGTTTGGAGCACTGCAACCAATCTCTATACCCGTATAAGCTCTGGACACCGGATGGAATGTCTCTCTCCTGAGGGAAGTAGCTAACTGAATATGGATGCTAGGGAAGGCAGGATAAGAGATAGATCTTAGTGTTAGTATGTGGCTTAACGAACTTAGGTCATCTCCAGTGATAGCTAGTATGCGAATGTCTTCTAGTTTGTGATAGCTAGTATGCGAATGTCTCTTTCCTGCCTTGATAGTGGTTAGCCTAGCCTTCTGTTAGATCTATCCTTTCCCGATTGAAAGAGTCTTTTCATTTCATTAGCTTTCTCACTCAATAAGTCTAATCCAGCAAGAAAACGGCTTTCGCGCGCCGGGCAGCAAGAAAACGTATGCAGCAAGAAAACGTATGTGCGTGACTAACGCACAACGGCTTTCGCGCTAGGCTTGAAACCGTTGCTTGTTGCGCAACGGCTTTCGCGCTAGGGCGCTCTACCGTTGCTTGTTGAGTTGCTTGTTGGGTTCGTTCATGCTTTTCACTATCTTTCTGTCGCTTTTGAGATCTCTTATTAAGGACTCGCTCAAAGCAAAGATCTCTTATTACGGACTCGCTCTTTCTCCTACTTAGCTCAAGCCCTTATCGGTCGACTCCTGCGAGGAGTCTCACTTGCTGCATTCCGACGCCTCCCTCAGGTCGGGGTTAAGGGCGCTATGTCCGGACAATAGCTATGAGAAGAGTGATAATAAAGAATCTGACTCTCCTTCAATCTAAACAGTACTTGGCCAAAAGAAGCTAGAAGCTTTTACGAAAGCATGGAGCGCCAACTTCGACTTGCATTAAGATACTAAGGCTCTGCAGCTCACTAACAACCCGCGTACATGAGTACTCTATCTAAGTATTATCATATAGAAAGTATGAATTGTGGTTTTCTTCTTTCAAGTCGGCTAGTGCATCGAAAAAGTCTCGACCAATAGTGCTCCAAGCAATAGGGCTAAGGCTCGCTGTGGAGTCGGTAACCGATGACCTAAGATTCTAGCTGACTTAGGAAGAATGAAACTTCCTTTGTAAGGAAAGATCACTCATAGGTGTGGATTATCCATTATATATGTAACAACACCTTTTTCGCTTAGAGAAAGGGTTGCGAAATAATCGGAATGTATACAAGCGTTCTTTATAGCATCAGCTGGTGTCAAACAACTTTCACTATAAGTTAGATTCATTACTTCCTTAAATAGGATCTTCAAATCATACATATATTTATTGACTCTTTGATTCTCTATAATGTAGTATAGGTTTAGGGCTTCTTTTGAAGGTATAGAAATCTTTAATACCTTAGATGCCCTTCTGTTCTTACTAGTACTTGATTTGACGTGACAGGCCTCACCCTGACGAGTCTTCGGCTATAGAGAAGGCCATTGAATAGATAGACTGAGATCTGATCAGAGGATGCTTCTCGTTCATGCCACGGAACGGATAGGAAAAAAGATTGCTTACTCATCCCTATTTAACGAAAGGGGGGAGCGGCATTCTCGGGCTGCCCCTGCCTTTTGGATAAGCGTACCAGTAGCGGCGTCACAGTCTCCGGCTCGGTTCCCAGAATAAAACTACCCTCGATCTCAACACACAGAGACTCCGCTGAGAAGGATTCTCATGCCAACTATTATGTTCAAAGACAGGCCTCAAACTTACGATTATTCTCGATTGAAATTTCCATAGATAGAATAGAAATTAGGCCATCTCCCTTTAAGTGATAGGGGACGGCTTCGGCATCAAACCTTGATTCGCTACTTGCTTGAAACCCTTACGCAGGGATCTCATCCGTACTGGCTACAGCCGCTGCTACCAACTCGTGACTGGCTCTTGCTGCCCTTTACTAGGTTGGGCTACTTTTGAACTTGTCAATGCGACGTGGTAAATGTGAGTTTAAAACAGATTGGGTAGTTCCGGGAGAGAATTCAACTATTAATGATTCCTATGCTAATCCTATTGAAGAAAAGCTTGATTCGGTACTTGTAGCTGGGCTTACTCGATAGAGTTTTTCTCGGACTGGAGACTTAGCTTACCGACCCCTATTAGTAAAGGAGAGGGGGAGCCTTACTTACTCAATAGGGGCAATAGCTGATTGGAATGGTGATAGGATAGATCGGGATTACTAGCATTAGCCTGAAACAAACGAAGAACTGCTTAAATAGCTTCTAACAATCTTGCTTTAGCTCCCGACGAGTGAACGGAATTTCTTCCTTACTGGCTGACTCCCCTTAGAAGCTACCAACCTTCTTGTACTTCCAGACAAGTAAGGAAAGCCAGGTGCTGGTGTTGAGTTAAACAAACAAACGGGAGTCAGATAATAAGAAACGAAAAACAAATACTTTTCGGAAAAAACCCGAAGAGATATATCAGGATAAAGAGTTTGTAACTCACTTGCTTGCTAAAGGTAGCGCTAGCTAAGTAAGGTTTGCTACTGCTAAGGTAAACTTGAGCTACGGACTTAGGGAAGAAGGCAGCTAGTCGCTTAGCGGAGCTCGTTCTATGGACAAGCTTGAGTTAGGCATCGATTGAAGAGCAAAGAAGAAGGCCAGACTGTTGCCCGGCGGACAAGCTGGCTTTGAATAGGAACGAGATGCAGAGAGTTAGCTCGTTAAAGATACCTTTATAGATCAGGTTTGTAGCGAGCATCATGTCAGCAGCCCTTGCGACTGCGGGGAACCAATCAATAATCAGGGAAGAGAAGCACAACTCTCTTATACAAGAAGTAGGGAACAGAGCTGCACCCTAGGGCGGAGTGACTCAAAGAAAGATCGGGGGAAAGATTGAATCTTGGCAGAGTGACCCACTTTATACCCATCTGCCTATACGGGGCAAAGTCCTCACTTTAGGTTTAGGAAGAAATACCGACTTGGGAGCTAAGCTTGGATCAGAGGTGGGCTTTCTCTTATTAGATGGGATAGAACAACCTATTCTCTTACAACTTATCGATTCTACTGGAAGTTATTTACTAGGATCGGTTGATACTCTGTGTAGTAATAAGTCACTCGGAGATAGATCCCTTATTGGATAAAATACGGAGAAAGCATAGCTCCCCCTTCTATGACTAGGGAAGCCCCCTATTCTTCATCTTCTCTTCCTCGGGCTAGGATAGGAGCACACTGAAGGCTCGAGAGACCTCTTGGTGCCTGGAATAAAGGGGATCCCTCAGGGAAGAGACTAGCCCATTCCTTTGCAATGGCAGGACGGGCTTTAAAAATTCCTTATTCAACTACCAGTGCTGGAAGGAAGGCAAGATAGAATCAAATCTTCTACTCGTATGCTCTTACCTAAGAAGGTAGTCTGTCAGATTCTCTTCTCGGACTATTCTGTGAACTAAATCATTGAGACACATGATAGGACGCTACTCTTATAGCTTAAGCTAGGCAGATACGAAGGACAGAAAGTACCTAGCTAATAACTACCAACTAGCTACATCTTTAGGAGAGGGAGGCCCTTATCTCATGCCTAAGTCAGGAATGGAGGGACTGTTAAGAAGTGGTAGCTATTCCTTTGCTTACGGCTCTTGTAGCTAATCGGTTAACTAATTCCCTGCTCTGGCTGCTAAGACTTGGCTGTTTATGGCAACTACTAGTCTTCTCCTTCTTGTAGCTAGACTAGTCATTCTACCTGTGCTTATAGACTTGGCCAAGTGAGTGAGGGAAGGAGCTCTCCTTAGAGAGGTCCAACCGAGTGGAAGCAAGGATTCACCGAAGGTGCAGTGAAACCCTTGACTTGAAAACCTCTTCCTTGTAGCTAGACTAGCCACTAATACCTATGCTTTTCTTATGATGTGAAGGCACTCTCAGGTGATCGGAAGACTCGACTCACTGCAAGTCTAGCTTTGGGTAAACAGTTGTTGGAGGAGAAGCATTTCTTCCTAATCGGTCAGTGGTGAAGGTGAATAAACTCCTGTCTCTGTCTTGGCTTGCAGCTAAACCAGTCACTATACCCATAAGAGTCACTATAGCCATAAGCCGGGTTCTCAAACCATGAACAGCTACAAGGAGAGAGAGAAGCCCTTATTCAATGCTTCATTCATAGGAGACCACGCAGAGCAGGTGTAGCGTTCGTAGCAACCGAACCATACTACTTGACTATGTCATTAGTTGAGGAAAGTAAGTCACCCACCAAGTTAATCGAGAATTTCTATGCTTGGTTCTAAGATCAAAACCTTGACAAGGGGAAAGAGCCTTAACCATATAACTAAGAAAGAGACCCACAGTCTCGTAGCGACCGTTAAGCTCGTAGCAAGAAATACGGAGCCATTGCAGATGATTTAGATAGAGGGCGCAGGAAGGTGTAGGCAGAAGCTTTCTGAGTCGGGGAGTTAGAGAGATTGAATGACCTGGCAGGCAGCAGGGAATAGTGGATTCCACTTTATCGGCGATGGCATATAGAACTAATATACTACGGCTCAAAACGGGATATGCAAGGATTCCCTACTTCCGGATAGAGAGGAAGCGCTAAGGTCCATCCCCAACATGGATTTCTGTTCCGCCGACTGAGACCACTTCCAAGTAAGAGCGCAAGCCGACCATACCATCTTTGCTGCGGAGGAACCTACATGTGAAAAAAGAACCGATCATACGAAGAAAGCCTTCCCAAGGCTTGCTGCCTATGCCAGATGCTCCTTTCTTTGGAACTACTAGTTAGTCTTGCCTATGAAAATAGAATAGTCAAATAAAACTAAAACGAAACCGTTGTTAATGCTTGTAGCTTGCGTGTATGAGGGTAAAGAAATGCCTCAGGCATTTCTTTCTTATGCGGTAAAGACAGAGTCACTGAAGGTATCTGAGGAAGGGAGAGCGACCGAGTCAGTAACCAGTCCGAACAGGCTATCTTAAAAAAACATATCTGTCTAGTCGTCCCAAAAAGCGGTAGCGAAGGGGCTGGTAAGACGAGCGAGAGCGGTAACTACTGTGAGTGATTCAAGGCGTGCCGGTTAGACCAAACGGTTAATTTAAGTCGCCACCACAAGTCGTCAAACTAATAGAGACCCGGTTCCATCAACCTAATCCAGAGATGGAACGTAGAGCAACCCAATCAAAGATAGCCGGTGAGACCTACTCCTACTCTCCGGCTTGTTTGGGGAGAGAAGCACTAGCTGATCTCCCGGCAGAAACGGACAGGCATGAATGAGACATCTACATTTTGTTTGCTTGACTAAGAAGGGGGCTTACAGAGGCATTCAACTTGACGGGGAGGGACTGAAAAGGCTAAAGCTAAAGCAGCTGGAGATGGATGGAGCGATCAACCACTAGAAGGTTATTCTCGGCTAGGGGAATTCGATCCATTTAGAAACAGAGTGCGGGTAGCTATGATTGAAATCAATCGATAAGAGAAATTATATTAGTAATAGAAGAAGTAAGCATCCAGTAGGCTATTCCTTAGTAGACCTATCAGTAGACAGAGTCAGTAGCTAGAGAAGGAGAAAGGAGAGTGAAATCTAGGTGGTGCATCATAGTGGTTAGAGTCGTCTTGGCTGGCGTAGGGCATGGATCAAATCCAGAGACTTCCGTGCTCAGTCAAGCTGCGGTAGCAGGAAGATGGGGGAGCTAGGCCCTATAGATAGAAGGAAGGAGACCAACTTAAGGCTACAGTCCATCGGCTCGCAGAGGGCGCTTCTTTTCACCTTTCCTTCAGGGTAGACATGGGGGAATCCTCACAGTCAGATAGCTATGAGTGAAAGAAGAAAGATAGTTTAGAGTTTACCGTAGCTACTTCTTCCCCTGGCATTGTAGCGAGGCTAACTAAACGCTTGAGAAAGACATCCCCTGGCATGAGTTTACCAGTTGGCAACGCTTGAGAAAGACATCCCCTGGCATGAGTTTACCAGTTGGCTTTGTTCCCTGGGCAAGACTTTTCCAGTTGGGGAAGAGAAAGAAGTTCCCCTCCAATCCAACACTTATTAGTCGAGTAGTAACCCCCTCTCCTGCACCTGAAACTCGAAGTAAAGCTATTCTCTTGCCCAAACTCCCCTCTACTGCATTCCCGAAGTTCACAGTGCCACTCCTGTCCTTTCTAATAGGAATGTTCCCCCCTAGCCTGCACCTGCAATTGATTGGTTGAACCAGTAGTCTCGTCCCCCCTCTGCCTATTCTAAAGAGCGATTACCCGCTCTCCTGAGGAAATTGGGTACTCAACAACGAAAGAACCTTACCTGCGCTTTGGTGCTTTGGGCTATGCCATGTCTTCAAAACCTTAGCGACTTTACTCGAAACAGAATCGCTACATCAACATCAGCCGCTGGCACTTCTCTGATCGATCTGGTACACCCGCCAATACTACTTATTAGTCGAGCGGAGGAAAGAGGCTTGTTACACCTTTGCTTTATGCCCCGTGTTCCAACACTTATTCGTATCTAATAGCTTCCTTCGAGCCTTGTTCGATCGAGATTAAAGTTCCTCTTTTCGGGCGCTTCACCCCTCTCTAAGTTTGGTCTATCCCATTACCTTATAGATGAGTCAGTCACCTTTCAATGGCTCCCTTAATGTTGTATGTGCCAGGAAGTGTCTTAAGAAGCGGGAGAGAGGAATTCTTGGCTGCGGGTAGATAGAACGACGTTTGCACTTGATCCCTTCTTATGGTTACGTCGGTAGCTTGGACAACCAGGTTCAGTTTCCCAGAAGCAGGTATTCAGACAGGAAAGCTGCTAAGTCGCTCACACACAGGTCTCACACCGGTTTGGTTTGGCGTAGTAAACAGCTACAAAGACGGTGTTCCACCTTTTCGTAGAGGAAGACTATAACTATAGAAGAAAGACTGGTTCTATCACGTAGTTCATGGCCCCCATGGGGAATGAGAACAGAGACATAGCATCTTCTTTCTTACAGCGCCCGAAGGATACCGGACTACGACCCATCACTTTATATACGATAAAAGAAAGTTCGGCTTGCTGACTTATACTCAATTTAAGGGTAAAGTCTTAATCAAATAGTTCAGTTGTTACTTTGTCGATTCCTGTATCATCGTAGGGTGGAACGGGTTGGAACGGGAATGATCGAACTGAGAGAGAGAGTCTTAAAGCTAAATCTTGGTCCCGATCAAGTCTCCGTCCTAATGGTGGACCAAGCTGAGATTCGTTTTTTTTTACTGAGAGCATCGAGTTCCTCGGGGGTATCCGAGAACGTTCCGATATCTTTAACCTCCTTCGGAGGTGGCAGCCATATCAGTTCATAAAATGAATAATGGAAGCAATAGTCCTTACCGTCGTCAAATAAGAGCACCTGGCTGTTTCCATGCACGCCCAATCTTTCTTTCCGAGTAAGCTAACCGGCACTAAGCTACGCTAAGCGGGACGTAGTGGTAATGGTAATGAAGAATAAGCTAGACAGGTCTGACCTGGAACTGCGGATCAAACAAAGGGAACAGTATCACGAACGACCATTGCCTAGCTGACACCCTTCTTGCTCTGCTTCCACTACGCCACACCAACCTGACACCTTCCTGTGCACCTTCTTTCTCGGCAAACCTCCTCACTACGCTCGCCTCATTCCTCTGTTACCGGTGCCCTTACCTCTTGCTATTGACCGGTGGTCCGCCTTTTGCACTCCCGAACTAGCTCTTTCTTAGTCTCTCTCACTACGCGAGTCTCTCCCGCTTTCTTTGTCCCCAGGGGTCCGGGATAAAGCCCATTAAATTAGTTTCACTATATTATATATAGTGGTGGACAAAAATCAATGTCAGAGAAAACTAGTCTTCTGGTTCCCATCCGTGAACCAATCAAAGTAGCTCTCCTTCTTTGTCAAGCGCCTCTTTGATTGACGAAAGATTGATCGATTCCTGGGATATATGCCCAACGATTAGGAACTTCCACCCCTATCCCAAACTTGGAGAACGTAGTTTTCACTCCCTTTTGGTTGTGGGCGCAAGGCAGCGCTCACTTCCATTTGTTGATTTGGTATATTAGCCCCTCTCTCTATCCGTCCGAAGTCCTTCTCGTCCCTTTTGGTAGCTACTTCGTCTTTCGATAGAATCTCTCTTGGAACTGAACCCAAAGGGCTTTTTTGGGCGGCAATGAGAACCTAGGCATAGAACTTGTCAGGTGAAAAAGAAAGTCCTTTCTTTCCGTTCGGAGGGTTTGCAGTTCGATTTACGCGATCTAAATCTTCTTCATTACCACCTAAAGACAGGGGAACTCGCCGAAGTGGTTCCGTCACATGCGTTCGACCAACCAGGGCGTGGGACACCTTTGGGTGGTGGCGTGCTAGCAGCGCGACCTCGCACACATCGACAAAGTCCATTCTCTTTAAGTGAGTGACGTCGTCGTTATCTACGTCCATTCCACTTGCCCACTTGACCGATCTGGAACAACCTGTTGCCATTCACGATTCTATAGGCGGAGGCTTTCCGCTTCTCGGGTGTTTACCCATCAGCACTTCCAAGCTTTACGGTTTCTTTAGCCGATTTCTTCAAGGGGGAGACAGCAGCTGTGGAACTCTTGTCAAGCCCCCCTCTTTCTTGGGCATGAATGAACACCCGCTGGATAAGTTGGGACAACGTTTCTTCGTAACCTGATTACTGACAGCGTTCGGAGCAAAAAAAAGCCATTCCACCAAGCAAACTTGGAATTTCAATATTCATAGGCAAAGCCTCTCATGGCCGAGGTCCTTGGTTCGGAAGAAGCAGCGTCTTTGGACTCCAATTCCTTGCCGGGACATACACTATTATCCGAAACTCACTACCCAGTAGTAGAACCCCCCTGAAAGGGTAAATGGAAGACTTATTTTCAAGATCAGAACACTATGCTGGACTTCGTTTTCTTCAACCGCCCTATCATTTAAAGGGGTCCCACCCTTTCTTCCCTCTCATAATTAGTGTTGCTAATCGGTTCGTGGGAGCAGTGAACGGACTAAAGGGAGGTTTAGGCCTGAACGATTAAGCGAGCTAGGGCGTTCAAGTGGATCTTAGAACCCGGAGCACTCGCTAGTGGATCGCTACGCATATGCCTGTTATTACCTTGTTTATAGATCAATTTCCAGAATATTAGGATTCTACCTTTTGAAGAGGACTGGGCACCATGATGAGACTTGCTCTCGGTTACAAGCTTCTCAATTAGGAGTCTTTCCTTCTCGCTAGGTTAAGAATTATATCTACTCTGCGGTTTGGTTCCAACGAGTTTCTATATCTACAGGGCGGGCACCCGGTTCTACTACACATGCAGCGGCCAATACACAACTACTTCTTCCCTTTCTTTTCCGTTCTAACCAAAGGCAGATGCCGCACCTTCTTCAGGCTGATTCCTAGCGATTGCTGAATACGGCCAGCTTCTCCCGATAAATTGGTTTTCACCAGCAGGCAGTTTATCACTTTCTCCCGATTGTTCTTTCTTCTTTTCATTGGTTGTTGCCCCCTTTGACCATTGGCATAGCTCAAAGTTATGTTATAGGATTTATTCCATATTCAGAGAAAACGCCCGCTAAACGATCAAAGACCTTGCATTTACAGAAAAAACGGCTACAAGCAAAGCAAAGTCAAAAGCTTTTCTTGGCGGAAGCCCTCTTCCCCGCGGTCGAGGAGAGCATTGTAAAGTAGTTCAAACCTGTTCACTTGTAGTCTCACCATCTTCTTTAGGCTTTTTCCGAAGCTTCAAATCCGCACACTGAGAATTACACATTCGAAGCCTTGACTCAGTTAGAGCAAAGAGGTAGGATCAAAAGTGCTGTCTAAACGATGGATGCAGATTAAATGAACAAGTTGGATCGTCGTGCAGAGCAGCACTTGTTTCGCTTAGCTTAGCGCGCTTCGCCCACTTTGGTCGATTTTATTAAAAGCAAGATTATCCTTCGCGCCATCGGGCGGATTCATATGTTGCTACTGCCTGTCGAGAGCTAACCGCTCGTGGCAAGGAGTTCGGTCTGTAAGAGATGTAAACTTGCCTTCCTTAGCCCAGTAATTACACCGATTGAATAGGACGACCCACAATTGGCTCGAGTGATCATGGTAACGGGCTCTCAGATTGAGACGATGAATGATAATAAAATCCTTCTATTGAGAGTCTTCCGTCCATACTCTTTTGAGTAGGCTCTATTCCATGCCTGGTCTTCACTTTGGTACCTCCTTTTCTGAAGCATCTTTTCTAGCTTCTACAGCATCGCACTTTGAGACAAGATCTTCCCACTTCCCTTCAGTGAGCACCCTGCTATAAAGATCTCTCCTTCCTTAGGAATCAGTTGCACAAGAATCCACCGCATGGATTGGTACATGAGTAGCTTAAGAAGAAGTGTGATCGGACGGATGGATAGAAGCATTCAACTCATTCAGAGAGCCCCAACTCCATATGGTAGGTATGCATTTATCACTTTGTCTTTGAGAAAGAGGCGCGCCTAAGAAGAATCATAAGACCCCCGCAAAGGTGTAGAGCCAAGAAGAAGGTAATACTAGAAAACAGCTCCTTCCAGATTCGGATGGCTAAGACTCATGTCTATTCTCTCAGAGTTAGCTGATCGAGACAGCCTTGCTCATTTCTCCAAATGTTCTATCGAGGAGAGAGTGGCCTATGATATGCATGCCGAGGCGCGACCCCCCGCTTCTTTTTGCTTTTCTCCATCGGAATTTCATTCAAAGGAGTAAGTTCACTTGACTACCATGATGGAATCACACAAGGGCACACCTCTACCTCCTGTACGCCTAATTCTCCTAAACTGAGCTCACTCACTCTTGTGAGTCAATCCCTTTGATCCGCCTTTCTACGACCCAAGAAATTCTATTAATAATCTTCCTCGCTTCTTGGTTCAACGACTGCTTCACTTCCGATTTACTTGACAATGGCTATTGATGTTTAGACTCGCGCGCCAGCACCCCCCGATCAGGTTGGCCGAGGGATCAAGGCTTCTTCTTCTTATGCACCTTTGACTGATTGTCACTGCTCAGTTTCCCACTTTGATTGCGGAGCTGCTGCTGGAAGGATTCCATTCGTAGAAATTACCTCCTTTGATTGATTGGCATTTGATTAAAGGAGTCCACGTTTCAATATGGTATGCTGGTGTATTCCGTTGTAATGGTAGTCTTTCTTTCAGCTCTATGCCCTATTAGGAGGATGCTTTAAGCAACCTCTCCCTCGCCTTCCTATCGGATTGAAGCAAAGCCTGCCCATATCTGCTTTCCCACCCGGCTTGTTCTTCCCCACTCACCGCCCTGCTTGTCGCGTTAAGCTTGCTGCTATATCCCGGGCAATTGCATCGAGGACCCCCTCATTTGAGAAAGTTCTTTTATCGAAATGGCCACCCCCTTCTGGAACTTTCTGAACGTTTTTAGCATCTTCTTAAACCGCAAAGAACATGGTATTAAAGCATCCAGAAATCCTCTTTTAGACGAAACTCTGAGCAGTGAAAGGTCAGGGCATAGGGAGTTCGGAAGAAGGATCTCCTCAACACTTCCTGATGAGGCATCGATCACATCACTACCAGGCCTTCTATTGCTTCCATTCGTTACTGCCAGGAGATCGGGAGATGGCGAGTACTTTTAGAATGAATTCCGAACTAAGACACCTAAGGCAGGGTCGGGGTGGTCTCCGACTTTCAAATCAATGGGTTAGGAAGTGCTTGGCAGCAGAAGAGATATATGAAGAAGAAGCAGGTTAGCTCATGCTTCCACTTTCCAAACACTCCTGAGCTGAACGGTCTTGCTGAGCGCAAGCATCGTCACATTGAAGAGATGGGCCTCACTCTTCTTACTCAAGCTCAGTTACCACCTAGCCCAGTTAACAAGTCTAGCCGTCGAATTGGAAGACATCACCTGAAGCCTGTTAGAGCTAAGGCAACTAATGGATTCGTACCCGCCCTCTCTTGGAATTGCCCACTCAAAGCTGCTTTCTGCGGATTCAGAATAAGACTACTTGCTTGAAGAGCTACGTGCTCATGTTCACTTCGAGCTTGTTGAGGGGCCACCAATTTATTCACTTGTGCGAGGCCCATTTTATGGTGTTTTGACACAATGATTGGCGGGCGCCAGGCGTCTCTGACATTAAAAAAGGTAATTGAATTCCCCCCTACTAGCTCCAAAAAGGAGTTCGGGGACTCTGGGCTCTCATGATCTGATTCTTCCGATCGATCGGTCTACAAGGGCACGGCACGTTACAGTTAGGCACCTTACCATCGAGCAGTCAGTCCCAAGCGTTGCGTTCATTCAAGCAAAGCTCATATGCCAACAAGCAACTCCTGAGCGCGCTAGCGCGAAAGCCCCATTCAATAAACGTAAGGTGCTAACGCCTTTATATATATAGGGCGTTTTCTTGCTTAGCTTAGAAGGGCCTTATTTTGACTTCTTCGGGGCCTATACTATGTAATAAATAATGGTATCATCTCCTATTGTATTAATTTACTGGAATTGACTTTCTTCGAATTTCCTATCTATTTTTATAGCTTGAAAGGTGGAAAGGTTAGTTCTATCACATGGTTACTAGCCTTAGCTGAGGCATATCACCTATATCTATTTTACAGCAACCGGTCCACGGCCCGGATCCGAAGATCAGTGGGCGCGAATGTGAACACATTGGTCCAGCTGCTTTGTCAATAGAAGGCTATGACTCCCAGTCCTCGGGCTTTCTCTGCGCAATGATGCAACTATTCATTATTTACTTTCTTACCTTACGCAATTCTGAAAACACTTTAATTGATGGCTTGAGAAAATTAGATTAAGAAGGGGGACAGAGGCACCGAGAGTCATACCGAGCTGTGCCGAAGCTCTTTTAGAGGAGATTGAACTCCAGATCGAACTACAAGTTATTTCTTTCTTTATGATACTCCACCGGGAACAATGAGCGATGCGCAGGGAGCTGCTTCAATCATTACTTAGCATATTGTGAATGAGCAGGATGCGCCCACTCTGATTAGGAATGGCACTTTGATGCTACCCACGAGAGGAGATTTCACTTGAATAGACCGTCTTTCCCTTGCAGTCAGTAGAACGACAAGCTTGATCAGCACACGGATTACCGCTTTCGTTAACTTGAAAAGTTGTTGTTTCGCCCACGACCAAAAATAAGGAATGGGCCGGCATAGAATTGCGTTCTCGATCTGCCCGCAGGACTTCGAGTCTCTCCTCCTTTGAACCTGTTTAACCCTTACTCGGATCCATGCCTAGTCAAGGAGACGGGATATCTTTCCATTTGTAAGCACCAGTGAGAATAAGTAGGATCGGGACATAGATCACTCGCTTAATCCCCCTACTAGCTTGTTGACAGCCGTCTCCCTCGTTGATGGCCACAGAATGCAGGGATGGAACAGATGGAATTGCATTAGCGGGCGAGACGTAAGGTCCCGCGGTTGACCCCGTAGACGGATGCTTTGAAGAAAGTCAAGTTACTTAAAATGCAGAAGGCGTTGGAAGCTGCTCAGCCTTTTTAACAACTGAAGAAGTTATGACCAATCCGTTCCTGCCAGACTACTGAGACAGAAAAGATCCAGACGGAGCTAACGGAGACGAAACCAATCCATCTCCAGAGGAACCCTATCCCCGTTTTCAACCCCCCGCGCGAGTGTTCTCGCCGGGTGTCTCTCCCCATTTCTTGAGAATCGATCCTATCAAAGATCCGAATGGGCCTATGAGACCACCGCTCGGTGGTTTCGCACATAGAGCAAAGTAGAGGGATCTCGCGATGAAAGAAGAATAAACCTCCTAAAATGAATACTCAAGCGAAGGAAGCGACCTTCTCTTCCAATCGGAAAGGCCTTAGTTGAAATAAGTTACTATGCATCCTGCTGATAAAGGTGCTGTCTACTGGCTAAGCTCCCAATCTTGACCGCCCCCTAGTTGTTGAACGGAATAAGCCCTTCACTCTATGTCTACCTTTACGGACCGGCTATGGGGGAGTGGTATTCTTCCATATGATCCCTCAATTGATAAGGAACCCAACCCGATTAAGGGAGGGCACGCCATCCGGTACGTTTACTTGCCGATGTCCTGCTCAAGCTTAGAAAGACTCTTACACTAGCGGTTACCGGCCTACACAGATCGTACACAAGGTACCTGACCATGATTGCGAGGCACTATTGGACCCTAGCTTCTCGATGCCTATTCCGTACATGAGGCAATTCTTCGATTCGATTCATTGAATAAGATTTGTGCTTTTTTATGCTAATAAATCCTAGCCTGAGAGTCGACCTCACGATTCTCTTTCTCTTCTTTCTTTGTTTTTTCAGATCACTAGAATTCCATTGAACTGCATTTCATAATACCAAAAGGGGTACTTAGTGCCTCCACCAACTAAACTACTAGGCTGTAATCTTCTTGTTTCTAAACGGTCTATTCGGCTCTCTGAATAATATGTCCACTGTAGTCTATTTGAAGCGTTCCTGCCCTTTCTTGTCTTGAATCAAACGGAATTGAATAACCCTGTGTAGTGGGTAGAATATGCCTGTGTAGCGGATAGCATGGACTGATTGAAATAGCATACTTGTGCAATGGATCCCGTTTCTCTTTCATATGTTAAATGCTCGTGTAGTGAATTCACGGCTAGAGATAGTACATTCTGGGTCTATCAAGGAAGGTAGCGTATACGGGTACTTGGGATTGAGTAGAGCATAGGTTCAATAACCGGGCTTGGAAAAGAGAATGAGAATCTCGTTCAGCAAGAGGCTGGGTTTTTGGTCTTTCTACGTTTCAAGTGCCACTCCTTTGGTTAGTACTCCAGGATTTGTTTCTTGTTGTTTCAAAGTAGCATCTGTGGATAAACGATGGTTAAGCCGCATCGGTGCGGTCGGGATCGCCCGGCACTTGTGAGGCAGAAGAATCCTTGAATAAGAAGATCGAGCTGTGGAAAGTGTTTTTTTAGTACTTGTTAGCCTCCCTTCCCCCTTTCTATCCAGTCTACGAACCTGGCCTAATCTAATAGGCCTGGAAGGCCCTGAAAACACCGATGCAGCATGGTTTCATAGTTACGGATGGCTCTTACCGGAACTTCTTCACTCAGTCTCAATAGAGTGAAAAACGACTTGCAAGCACAGCTATAGATTCAAACTACTTTCTGCTTTTGCTCGGGAAACCTGGTTTGGTTGAAATGCTACTGGTGGTTGGTGCTCCCAGCCGCTGTTGGTGCATCATAAACGAGTTCTAACCGGAATAAGCTTCGAAAGCGTCCTCCATTCTCTGTGCTCCTAGCTGCCTAAGGTCTTTTGCCCGGGCTTCCTATCTAAAGTAATTGAGAAGAGCTCCGTAGGCGTAGCTCGGTTGGGATTTAAGATTTCCCGTAATTGCCTGTTAGCTCCTGAAGTCAGGTTGCTTTGCCTCCCCTGCCCTATCCTATTAGCCTATGTAGCGATACCCGGGCCTCTCTTCCTGCATAAAGTCCGGAATAGAGTAAGGCTTTTCCCTGAGGTATCTCCTTTGTTGCAGCGAACAAGCATGGGATTGCCAGCGCTTCCCGCTCAATAAGGTTTATTTTTCTTTCCCGTCTTGAGTGCCCGATTTCTTATCTTATATGTAGTGATGTGCCTTTGTTCTTCTTTCTCGTGGATCCCGTTTAAAATGGGTGTTTTGGTTTTGTTAGGATGGATTGCCCCCATAGATGGACACCTTCCTTGTACTGAAAGGTGAGAGAAGGGGTTCACAAAGACAAGGCTTCGGTTCTTCGCCGATTCAAGTGAGAAAGTCAGTGACATCGAAGACGTATAAGGTAGTCGAGTATGGCTAGGAGCAAACTACCTCTTTCTAGTAGTAACCTGAAAGCAGCCGTACTTGAATAAGCAATTTCATAGATGGCCCTACATGAAAGTAAGGGTCATAAAAGGGTATTAGATATAGGCTCTAGAATAGGGTCTATGAACAAAGACCATAGTCGACTGCTCGTCCTCATGGTATGATAACTAAAAGGTAAAGACGAGTTGATCTTCCCCGCCTCGTAAGTAGCAAGTGTTATTGGATCTACGATAGCAGCCAGACTTAGGTCATTAAACCCTTATTCCGGTGTCCTTGGATGAGAATCTTTCTATAATGTGCGTGGACCCAAGTAGTTCTTTGCCATCCACGAGCCCACCTGGCTCTCCTCCCTCTATCTCTCTCGTTCGAATCAATCATCTTCAATAAGACCAATGAGCAGAGGCAAAAGGGAATCTCTCCATTGAGTGCTCCATCCGACTCTGAGTCCGATTCATTGTCCGTCCAAAGGGCCTTTGATCAAAATCGAAGTTCATCAGCAGCCTCTGCCCGCATTCTGATGAATCCGACCCTAGGGATTGCTGCTAGGCCCCGTTGGAAGGGAACGGAGACACGTGGATCCATGACCCTCAATCCTATAATCTATTCATGCTATCAAGGGCTCTAGTCGAGAGGGAAGCAGAGGGATGCTCCCTTTCCTCATTCCCATGGCCATATCCCATCATTCGGGAGAAAAGGACAAGGGGCGAGCCCTTCCTGGGCTCTCAAGCTGCTTCGAGCTGACAGGGGAGTACTCACAAGCGGAGGCAAAGACCCAAGTGATTCGTTTATAAAAAAGGAAAGGCTTCCCTATCTGCATTTCTCGATTCAGCATAAGCTTGGGATCTTTCTTTCCTAAAATAAAGCCGCTAAAGCCCTTGAAGCCAGGTCTTTCTTCTTTAAAGCCTGGAGCTGGACTTCTTCTTCCTGACTCGATTCACAGTTTAATCACACTAAGCCCGAGCCCAACCAGGGTGAGAGAGATAGGAGAGTAGGGACGGAGAACCAATGTCACCAACTGAACTAGCTGTCTCGGATCTTTGAATAGACAGAGAGAGATGCTCTTCCTGCGGCCCAAGAGCGTATTCGTTCAAAGAGCTAGCAATGACTTTCTTCCCACCCGGAAATCGTAGTAAGCCGGGAGAAAGAAATTCATATTAACCCAGGCACGGGATAAAGGGCTTTAGCGTTTGATTGCGTTCCCGGCTCTCCGCTAAAGCCCTCGAGCGGGGATCTTCTTCTTTATAATACGTAAGAGACTACCAAAGCAAATGAAACTACATTCCCCGAAACAGCAACATAAAGAGAAAAGACCGCTTTATTCATCTGCACCGGCGCTAAGCCCGGAAGTCACTTCACTCTCTTCTCTTTCAATGGCAGCAGCTAGTTCAAGTTCAATGTCAGCCGGATTGCTAAACACTAGCGCGGCAAGCCCTTCTCACCTGCTAACTCATAGCATAGAAAGAAATAGAGTCAACCCATGCGCCTTTTCGCTTAGAGTAGTGAATCCAGTTCAAGCAGAACTAGCGCTTAGAGTTCGGTGCGAGGATCAACTCCGTACCCTTCCTTCAGATAGTTACCGCTTTGCACGAGCTGAGACAGTGTAGATAGATCCGGATAAGGCAAAGATCACATTCCTACTGCTATAACTAAGACTGGTAATTACCTCTTTGAGGCGGATAAGGCGCAACAACCTAAAAGGCGGACAAGAGCTCTTAGTCCGCGAATGCCTATTAGTAATTAGTATTAGAGCACCAGCGCTTATGGAGACAACAGCGGGTACATTAAGTATGTCACTTCCTTCCCCTTCTTCTTCCCTGCTCGGGCATATCGTAACTATTGATTCAATCGTGCCATAAAAGACCGTGATTTTGGTATCAAGTCAATTTCCCTTCCTAGACGTCAATTGAAATCGGACAACTTTCTAAAAAGAAAAGAGCGTGTTTTTCGTCTAAATGCATTTTCCCTTCCTTCAAGTCTTTCTTCTAGTGGTTTTTATCCCTACGAGAACAAGCCATTTCTTTTCTGGGCAGAAGTCAGGTAGGAGGTTTGGAACCCTTTCTCTTCTAGCATTAATAAGACTTTGACTTCTTTGCTTAAGGAAAGGAATAAGGAGCAAACATGGCATGAGTCTTAGCGTCTGCATCTATAAGGGTAGAGAAAGTTTAGGAATAAGGAATTCATTATAACTAAAAAAATTTCGCAAGGTGAGGCTGGGACGATAGACAATCCATAGAGCTATGATTCTTTTGTGACTTCCACCTTTCGTCGAGTGTGAAATGGTGGGCCAAGCCTAGCCCTCCAGTTTGGCATTGGTTGGTCAAGATGCACCCGAGGCTTAGATTAAGACAAAGAAGCCGCCGAACGCTGCCTCTGAGGAGATGTACGAATACTCATTCTCTTACCTCTCTACTTCTCAAATCAATTGGAGAGGCCTCGAACGCCAAATCAAGTCATTGACAGAATGGATTTCGATCTAGGCTCTAGAATAGGATTAATGAAAAAAGAAGACCCGAGCACACGCCTGAAAGCAGCCTGACTTGAATAAAAAATGGTTTTTTCCTCTCTGGATTGGGTCTTCCCCTGCCTCAAAGAGTAGGGTTCCATTCTGCAAGATCAAAATCGAATAGAAAGAAGTCGTCTTCTACGATAAGGGTTCGTTCATGCTTTTCACTATCTTTCTGTCGCTTTTGAGATCTCGTAGCGGCTCATTGTTATCGAGAATGCGAATTCCAATCAGACTCTTTAGTGGAGTCCGTGCCCCTCCGTTCCAAAGGTCAAACAAAGAGGAGAACAAGCCAAAAGGTGCCATAGTCGTCGCAAAGGTTCAAGCAAGGACTAAGTCGAAAGCAAGGAGGAAGTAGGTCTCAAAAGAAAAAGGGGGAGGTTTCAGAATTCCCAAGCGCCTAGTCAGTTGAAGGGTCAGTTCAAGGTTAGCGTCCGATTGTGCGCAATGAAGAAATCAATGTATTTGCGGAAAATGGGACGCTGAAGGTCAGGGGTAGTAGCAGCCAATGTTAGCAACTTCTTAACCTGGCTGCACCTTCTTTTTAGTGAAAGGTGAGCTACGGTGCCCCAAACCACAAGCAAAGGTTCTAGGAGTAGAGATCTCGTCTCTGCAGGTTCGGAGCTCCTATCTCCGTACCGAGCAAAGCGCAATGTGGTAATAAAGAAAAGTCTGGGTTCGGTTTTCCCTTGGTGGGTGGACGGTATCGATCGTAAGGTGGATCTACAGTCTTGAAGCTCCTTCTCCTGAGTCGACCTTTGCTTTTGGGCAAAAGTGTGCTTCCTTGCCTGCCTGTTCTTCTAGTTGACTAAGTTGTGGTGCCTTCTTTCCATTGCTTCGGAATGGTGTCCGTGCTACTGAATCCCCCATGAATCTGCTTTATTTGGTCTCCCCCTTTCCTTACTCTTCCAGACAGTCTATGAGGACGTCTTTCTGACCCACTCTCATGGCTTTAGTAAGGGGAGAGGACCCATTCCCTTCTTCGTGCATGTTGATAGTTGGGGGACAGTAGATCGATTTATCAAAGCAGACATTGTGGTTGTTTTGATAACATTGATCACACTCTTCTAAATGAAAGAATTGCTTTAGATATGGGTGAGAGCAGTGAGGGGTTTTGTAACTCCATTTTTCAGCTTGACAGAAATAAGAGAGAAAGAAGGTCAGACTTATGGCTCTTGTATAAAAGGGATCCCTCAGGGCAGTCCGTTGTCTCCCGTCTTAATGAACATTGATATTCACCAACTTGATGTGAAGATGCAAGACTTTATGAGTAAAGAAGCGAGAATTAGGTATGTGCGCTACGCTGACGATATAGCTTTTGCTATTAAGGAAGGAGCCAACTCAGAAATGGTAAGCCAAGGGTTCAAGCAATTCTTTAATGAGGCCTTGACTGAGCTCAAACTGGAAGCTACTAGTTTTGAACTCGTTGCTAACGCCTCAATTCGCAATTTCATAGTTATTGCGGGTTGAAGCTAACGAATTGCTCTTTAATGGATTGCGGCATCTAACAAGCAACTCCTGAGCGCGCTAGCGCGAAAGCCCCATTCAATAAACGTAAGGTGCTAACGCCAACAAGCAACTCAACAAGCAACGGTAGAGCGCCCTAGCGCGAAAGCCGTTGCGCAACAAGCAACGGTTTCAAGCCTAGCGCGAAAGCCGTTGTGCGTTAGTCACGCACATACGTTTTCTTGCTGCATACGTTTTCTTGCTGCCCGGCGCGCGAAAGCCCCATTCAATAAACGTAAGGTGCTAACGCCAACAAGCAACGGTAGAGCGCTAACGCGCGAAAGCCCCATTCAATAAACGTAAGGTGCGTTAGCCCTTTATATATATAGGGCGTTTTCTTGCTTATATATAGGGCGTTTTCTTGCTTATATATAGGGCGTTTTCTTGCTGGCGCTTACTAACGAATTGGCAACTAATTCACTAATGGATTGCGCTTAAATTGCTGAAGTGAGTGCGGATGAAAAACGGACGCGGCAGGTTGCTAGCGGAAGTAGCGCGTTAGCCTTTACCTCTCTTCCCTTAATGCGCCAAGGGACTCAGCAAGGTACCACTTGCCTAACATTGCCTAACTGCTGCAAAAGGAAGAGCTACAAGCCGACCGAACTGCCTATCTCGAACGTGGCTGACCTAGCTGCTAGAAGAGCAGCTAAAGCAGCTTCTTCAGATGCCGGGTTTTCTCTATCCTATCTATTTTAGCGTTTTCTCTTTCACTTTTCTATTTTTTCTATAGTCAGAAAATATTCCCTTCCCCATTGTATGATTGCATAGGCAAGAAGCGCTACCAACCCTTAGCCCAACTAGAGCTACAAGACCAGAGGAGCTAGCTACAAGAGCTGCCCTACCTAACAGCTAACCGTTCCTCCCTTACTAGACGAATACTTCTGAAAAGGAAGCTCAAGCTCGCTCGACCAACCCTTGATCCTAACCCTCAGCCGCTGTCGGCTCGCCCTTCGCTTCCTCCGCCGGAAAACGAAAAGCCAAAAAATGAATGATCACGGGGAGGAGTGAAGTGATAAGAGGCAAAGGATTTGGTCGAAACCGCCTAACTATGAAATTGCGAGTCTCGACTTAACTTAATAAAGTACCATCAAACAAGCGATGCTATACACGAAATATACATAAAGATAACGACTTTCATGATATTTTTCCTGATGAGAGGAAGACGCAATAGTCTCATCTCAATCCCACATTAAAAAAGAAAATGGTAAATGTTCATTGCCTCATCATGGCATACGAGATCTGAACGAGTGATTGGGGACTTAGCATGCAATGCCAATGCATGATTCGATATTTTTATAATGATACATCCGTAGAGTGTTAAAGTTCTATGCCTATGTCACGAGGGTCTCACGAACAAGTTTTTCACACTACCTCGACACCTGGGCTGCAAATCTCATCACCCATCCCCACGCATGAGTAGGAATAGTTGTAATGGAAATAACATGAGTAGGAATAGTTGCTGAAACATCTCCAGCGTCTCCCCCTTCAAAACTATGGGCCACAGAACAATCGACTAGAAGACAGAGCAGAGCAGCGGGTGAAAGTCTTCTAGTTCAAGAGCAAGAGTAAGTCAGGTTTAGGCGAGTAAGGAGAGGAATATATTCCCTTGTTTGGTACTAGAAGCAAGCTCGAACTACCTGCGTAGAAAACGGAAGTGCGCTCCTGCGCACCTTACTCAATAGGGCTTTCAAGCCTCCGTTTTCAGGGTGAAAAAAAACAAAACCGAAATCAAAAAGAAAGAAGAGAAATTGGGCCATGTTTCCCGAGAGAGGCCGCCTTCTCTCAGGCCAGCAGTCTTTTACTTCTAGTCGACTGCTCTATGACGGGCTTCCCTGTTTCCTGGGCTCTGCTCGCTCGTCTACGCTCCGACCCAGCAAGTCATAATTGAAAAACGATGTTTCCAGATTTCAAACTTGTCGTAAAAAAGGCGGAATCAAAAAAAATGGAAATAGTTAATCAAGATCTAGATGGATCCCTATCTTTATCTCTATCCACGGAGATACCTATCTATATGGAGAGAGATCTATCTATGAATCGATCTAGACTATCCTCTATCCGGATAGATATGTCCGAGCGACTACGCCGATCTTTATATGTTTTGGCCACGTCCGTTTCCGCTCCGAAGATGAAGGTGTGGATCTTTCAATCTTATGTCGTGAGGGATGTGACCTATGTTAGGTCCATAAGATACCACAGCTTTTGGTGTTCTATGATTCACCTCCGAATAATGATTAGGTAGTTCGATCCTTTTGATTCTTTTGATTCTTTTGATTCTTTTGACTTGCTCTTTTATTGAATAGTGCCGGAATTGCCGCGAATCCCTTGCTTCTTGGCTCCGTTCTCCACACATATATGTCCAGATTCTTTTGATTCTTTTGATTCTTCTCTTCCTAGTAAACTGATGGGAGGATCCGGAGCAATAGGTCGAACTACTATATAAATAAGAGTTTTGAACTATAGGACTTCTTCTTCTTGCCCTTTTAAGTAGTAGAAGATTTCGGTTTTTCTCGTTTTTCTTATCGAAGAGAAGGAACGATTTGAAATGATACAAATTTTGCTTCATTCTGTTGTGCTCAGCGAAGGAACTGCCTAAGCATACTTTTTTTTCGGATCCAAACTTCTTTGTTCTTTCTAAGTCTTTTTCTTGCATAGAAGAACGCAACCGTTGCAAAAACCGGGATTTTAGTAGTAGGCGGCACCCCCTCTTAGTTTTGAGTAGGCGGAACCATTCTGTTTTGGTTCTTCTCCACATTCTTACCTTTTTATTCAGGAATTTTCCTATGATTTTTTCAACTGATATGTCGATATAGAAAGATCTCCTTATTTCTTCACCGCGGGCTCTCGCGTCATTTTCTTGAAAAGATATTAGATCACCGTGGGACACTTTCAAATGAGTAATGCTTACCATTCCATTATTCACACAAACACTTCGATGACTTATCGGCTGCCTTGCTTGAGGAATAGTTTCACGAAAATGGAGACGAACCGGAATAACGTCCGATCTTGTTTCTGGATTGAGTGGAAAAGGGATATATGAAGTTCGTTCTGTTCTTCTGTGCATCTCTGTGATGGGTAAACCCCCATGAAAAAGGCCCAACTTTCGTGTAGTTTGTGATTGGATGTAACTGTAAAGATTTTTTCGAGGAGAAATCTTTCTCTTAATAGATCTCTTCTTGTTCCTCAATTTTCGGAGAATGCGGCGTTGTATTATTGTAAGTTCTCTGTTCCGAACATTTCCTGGAAGTGGACGACAAGTTTGAAATCTTAATGCAGGCAAGGCATATCTCGTTGAATCAGTCTTTTTCGCCACATCGCGTATAGCAGGAATCGAACCCCCAGTCAGTCATCTTCTACAAAATCTTCCGCTACGTCAAGTAGTTGTTTTACCATTTCGTTTTGTTTTATAGTTCTGGTTTCATTAGGCGTGTCCAAAGCTGCCAAGGCTGCGCCTAATTTCCTGTTAAGGGACCTTGCATCCTCCAATGAGATGGGATCTCCATTGTCCTCAAAAGTACATTTTTGTATGGAAGGAAATACGCTTGCCCAGTGGTTAATTAAAGCTTGAACGTATGCCTTTCCATTTAATATCTCGATGGAAAATTCTCTCTCGAAAAAGTGAGGCAATACTGCAGCTAGAGTGCTCTTACGCTCATTTACTCTTGCTTTTTCGATAGTGAATTCCTCTGGTTCCACGTTCAGGTTCCAATTTCTAGGCCGCTCCCCTTGAGCCGGAGCAGGAGCAGGAGCAGGAGCAGGCTCCTCCGGAACTGGAACCGGGGGCTGCTCTGGTTCCGGTTGTGGCGGCAAATTCAGATCCAGCATGCCGCGGCCGCTCATCAGAACTGGTTGCCCCCCCAGAACGGGGAGGAATGCCTTGAAAAGAAAAACGCAGGCGAAGGCCAGACCCCCGGAGCAGCCCACTTGAGCTAATAAAAAGCGGAGGGCTCGATCCATTATAGCGCCCTGCAAGTGACGACTTAAAAACCAAAAAAGATCTCCTAAGTCCAGCCTTATACAAATCCAATATAAAACGAGTGCCACGAAAGATACTAACAGACAAGGAATTGATCTTATCATAAAAAGACCACGGGTCGAACTATTAGAACACAATACAAAGGTAAGTGCAAGTAGGATCAAAGAAACTATCGAACTCAACAGAAATGCTATAAGAATACTTAACATAGGAAGGAATTGAATAAAAAAGAATATTTTTCGCCACACCAAGGTGACAGGATTCGAACCTACTCTGTACCCAAAACAGATGCGCTGACCAGACTGCGCTACACCTCGCACACCGACTATACCAAGCCCGGCTGTGATCAATCATTCTAGTCCGCCCTTGCGCCATCCAACTTGGGTTGGGAATCACATTGGACTTTGTTCTCGCTTACACTTTCTTTACTTTGCCTTTTCGGTCCGATCTTACTTTGACTGCGATATTCGGGTTGATCAATGAATTCTTTTTCGGCCGCCTCTGATCTTTCTTTACGATATATCGATTTCATTCCTCGTGGTCAGTACCCGAAGCTGGAAAGTATGCCTGACTGATTGAGGTTGGTCACGAACAGTTGAGAGTGGAATGGATAGCGTTCCCCGGTGCCTGGGGTTCCATGGGTAATTCTTCCTCGCGAGCTAAAAGAGTAAATAAGCAAAAGAGGTTAGCCCTAAATCTCACCTATGTGGGGCGCCGTTTAACAACTGCTGCGGGTCTTCTTTCCTTGTTTTGGGTCATAAACGCGTGTTCCTCTTATAAGGTAACTCTAATATGGGACCTGTTTTTAGTTATTTATTGCGGCTTACAGGAAGCTAGCAATTAAGCTATGCCTGTCAGTTCGCCCTGGGTAAGTAATTCCTATCGCTGTGATGATCGATCTCGAGAGATAAGGATTCAGTTGGTAGAGTGAAAGCTGCAGTATAGATAGGAGCTTAAACCCTAGATGAATTAGTTGCGGCGTTAGCAACTAATGAATCGCAGGTTTAAGCTAACGAATTGCTCTTGCTGGGCGACGAGGAGTGAGCTAATCCTTTGTGTCTGGCAACTTCTTTCCGTAGCTCTAGGTCAAGGAGGAGAGGAGCCGCGGCGGGGTGTAGGTGATAGCTCATTGTGAAAAGAGCGAAGCTCGTTCACTGGGGTGGGTGTACGTACCGATAAGAGTCATTATTTCCTCGCAGCCAATCAGTCGTATTCTCCTTCCCACATGATCGTTAGCCTTCCCAAAAAGGGGAAAGAAGCCCCGCAAGTTGATGACTTTAGCCCGGGCTTTCACCCTACTTACTCGTCGCTCTATCCAGGTGGGTAACCCAGAACCGCAATAGTTCCTAATCCATTTCTCTTTGGTTTGTTCGTCTTCCTTTTTATCCGGAGCTCGGCTTTGCCAATACGGGAGGACCAGGGGCATAAATTCTTGCTTTGCTTGGCGGGGTACTTGATCAGATATTTCTCTTTGATACCACGGCTCATTCTAAGAGAAAGAGAGGCCTTGCTCTGATTCCGATAAGAAGGAGTCGTTTGTTTCGGTTCGTTTTGCTTGGAGTAGTGGTTGGGCGTTTCCCTGACACTGTTTAGCGTCTTCGATCTCCCACTCAGTACTTGGCCTTAAGTAAGTCAAGGAAAAGCATGCTTCCGAACCGCCAAAGGTATTTGATGCCTATCTTCATTTGTAAAAACAAAATGGGAAGGAACCAGATATCTGTCTGAGACCTTAGCGTATTCACGACTTTGGTTGACACCTACCCAGCCAATTTCATTCGGGTCATTCCCGCGTAGGGTCATCTCCAGCCTAGTTAGGTACGACCTTCCACCAATGCCATAGCCTTCTAACCATTCCTGCAGTCCGGTCGCGCTTTGTAAGCGCTATAACCTCATCTCTTTACCATCGTAAGCAGGGCCCTTACTAATCCATAGTAGACGACTTAACTGCGCTGCGGGGCCTTCCTAAGAGGATCTCTTTAAAGATAGATCATTGAATAGTCACACGGGGAATAACTTCTTTTTTCGGTTGAAATGACTTTTCCAGAGAAGAAACCTAGGTTAAGGCTGAAGTAGACGAAGCTGGATCCGATGGATGCTCCTTCAATCACACGAGCTATAGAATATAGAATCAAATCACAAGGGACTCTTTCGTGGGGCGTATTTACATAAAAAGGGAGAGATCTCTGGACTTCTTACGTCTTTAGCCTTGCCATGATACCTTTTATTAATAAGTGGCAGCACCACCCACGAGAGATCGTTTGTAATGAAATGGCCCCTTTGAGTCCTTAGGTTGTGGAACTAATTCCTATCATTATGGGGGTAGCCGCGCATGCGGGCGGCATACTTGTTACCATATTCTGATTTCAATCTTGCACCTGCAGCATCTTCCGACGGGCCTTTACCAACTGAGCTTGAAGCAGTGGATATTTATTGCCATGGATAGAACAAGAAGAGGAATGAAGGACATTCAGTATAGTGGCCTCCGCCTTCATAGGAGTCCCTTCTCGAGCTAGATTTTAAGAAGATTAGTCATCAAAATGGGGTGTGGTCACAACCCGCTTGCTATTGCAGGGGCGGGGATGGACGCAAAGAGAAAGTGTTCCCAAGAGAAATGCAGTTTATATAGTTGGAGCGTATTTTGAACCACATTTCCTAAACGAAGCAGAGTCAGTCCCGATTGATCTCGTAACAGATCCACTTGTGAAATGTATACGCGTACTCGTTTCTTTTTCAAATGATTCATCTCGCTAAGTATATGTTGCACCACACCCAATAAGATATGCTTCGAGGGGCGCGCGCCTCGGCACTGAGCATGTCTTGGTATGATAAGATAGGGGAGCGGAGGAAGGATTAGTAGACTATTTTAAAACCTTTCAACCGCTAGGAACCACACGGGAAACACGCGCTGAACGGCCGTACGGGGCTCCCCTCTGTACGAGCAGGATCCTGCGAGCAAGCTTTCTTAGATGGGCTCTTATCCTCAACTTTGGTCGTTGACCGATAGTCTCTTGATTATCTTTAGAACACGGACCTGTTTATGCTTCCAGCGAAGGAATAGTTTTTTAAGGCACTATACTCCAAACTTGAAGCCTCAAACCCTTGAGTTGGTGTGACCACAAAGTGGGATTCTTCCCGGGAAGGAGCAACTAGGAATGAAATGGCTAACAGAGATGGAGCTGGGAACAGAGCGGTTGGCGCCGCAAAGTGTTAGTTCAGTTGATGCCTTGGAGTTGATGTTGCGGGGTGTTGATGGAGTGCTAACCTTTTTTTCTTTTGGAAAAGTGGATTTAGGTTTTTCGTTTCTGACTTCGAGGCTCCTATCTCGTTGTCCCACCGCCTTCTCTATCATTTCTTCTGGGCGCCAAGTCCCTTCATTGGACTGGGCATTTGGATTGTAATGGGGGCCATGGTCTTCTCGAAAGAACTACTTGCTAAAGTAAAGCCTGTACTTACTTGTAGCTTAGGCATAGGGGTAAGCTAGAAAAGTGATTCCAACAATCGAAGCATTTCATTTCGAGACTGAATCATTCTTAGTTGAAGAATTTGATCCTGGTCCATTTCACGAATTACGACAAGCATTCCCTTGGTCTTCGCCCATAGTTAACTTTGCTCCCGTTGCTTCGGAGGAAGAGACGATAACGAGGATAACCCGCGGGAAGAAGGAGTTTTGATGAGACCTTGCTATTTGAGAGCAGGACCCGGTCATAGTTCGTATTTCCTTGCTCGCGCTTATGCCTTGGTCTTCGGTAGACAAGAGGGCGGATGAACAGTGTTCCCATTCCTGCTACTCACTTCAAGCGCAAAGCCTATCTCGGCGTCTTTAGAGCTGCTAAAAGGGGATTAGATGAGATGGATCCAGCCTTTATATCTTAACTGAATTAGGCTTCGCGAGAGTCAGGATTCAGCTTCGTTTAACCGGGATTCGCCAATATAGTATGAATAGTATGAGTAAAGCACCGCCTCCCGCATTTAAGAACCGCTTTGGAAGGAGTACAGGCAGTAATAACTATCACAATCCGCCGGTAGCTTCACTTCTTGTTTAAAGACATTTCTTTTCTGGAAGTGACGAACTCAAGTTAGTGATCGCTCTTTGCAACAGCAAACCACTACTACGTGCAAGACTACGCGCAACACCCTTCTATAAAATAACTTGATAGGCGTTAAAAAGACTTCGATTAAAGCCCAACGAATGACAAACATGAATAACCATATGGCTAAAATCCGCGATTAGACTCGTTTCACTCTGCTCTGAATGGAGGAATTTAACATTCTAAGTGTCTCTCCCCGAGGAGATCGGACCCAACGACCGGGCTTTCACCTTTGGTTTCACCCTCTCCCTCTCTAACGGAATATCGCCTATAAACCGGCTACGCGTCAAGAAGAGGGAGCTGGAATTCCTTCTTTTTGATCGTCCGTAAAACAACTAATTGAAGATTAAGTTAGCGATAAAATAAGTCTATGCGTAACGCTCCAAGATCACCCCTTTTACTTAGTGAAATGGCCCATTTGACCCCCAAAACGGAGGGGCCAAGATCCCCTATTCCGCCCCGAAAAGGCTAGAATCTAGTCCTGTCTGCCTGCCAGTCGATTGGGCCATTTTTCGCATGAAAAAGCCCATGACTTATAGTCCAACCCTTTACCCCGTTTACTTAGTGAAACGGCTCCAATTGGCACGGTTTTCCCCGCTAAAATGGCGCTAAAAAGCTCTCAATTATTCATACGAACGAACATCGAATCGGGCGGAAAGAGCGATTCACTTATTTCATAAGAAACAAATAATCGAAACGCACCGAAAAGCCCCTCGATCGGAACACCGATTGCGCGAGGAAAGATAGTGAACGGTATGGCTCCAGCCTACCTTCCCTTACCTTTACTGAAGCGCCGCCGGGCGCATTTTACCTCTCTAGCTCCACCCTTGCCCAATCCTTCAGACCATCCATGAAGTAGAAGAGTGAGTCTTTCTCGGACATGTCTTCGATCTCGAGAGATAGGGTAGTGAACTCCTTAACATAGTCTCTAATGCTACCCGTCTGCTTGAGTCGGCGAAGGCGGCCGCGTGCTTCTTTTTCTGCATTAGTGGGACAGAATTGCCTTTTGAGTTCTTTCTTGAACTCCTCCCATGTGCGGATGGGGTTGATGCCCATATCACCATGCTTGCGTCTCCACCATAGTTGGGCAGCATCACGAAGAAATGTGGGTGCATTTGAAATCTTCGTTGCATCATCCCGAGCACCCTTGGCCTCGAAATATTGTTCAAGACCGAAAAGGAAGTTTTCGACCTCTATCGCATTGCGAGTACCGTTGTATGTGGCTGGCTTGGGCACTTGGATGGCACTCAGTGTGCTGGTGCTAGAGGTGGCACCAAAACCGGCGGTTGGGCTAGTTTTGTGCGAAGCCCATTCAGTGCGGACATCGTCTACTTCCGCACGCATAGCCCGCAACTCGTGCTCTACGAAGGTGCGAAGGTTGCGTCTTGGGTGAGGAAACACACGTCCTCCTTGAAGCCCTTTTGGAACTCGCGGATGGTGGACTTAGTTGCTTGAGTGATTTCGCCATAGTCCGCCTCTAGGCCATCAAGACGGTCGACAACATCGCTCAAGGTAGTCTTCATCCCCGAGACGGCTTCCTCCAAGCCAACTACCCGGGCTTCCAAGGCATCCATGGACGGACCCTTGGACTTGCTTCACTTGGTGTGGGTACGTTTTTCCTCGCGCCCACGCTCCTGCTCTTCCACTCTAGTAGCAACTTCAGTGTCGGACGCCATTGCTTGCGCACACTCCTTGGTTGCTTGACGACGAGGCTCTGATACCAACTGTCACGGGGTTAGAATTTGCGCAGCACACCCGTGCGGCACTTCGACAACTTTAGGGCAATGTTGCTGTACGCACAGGTCTTCCAATCACAGATCCAATCCGATTCCTCAATTGAGGCTACAGCAAAGATTCAACACAATCAATACATGCACCAGAGATTCAGCACCACCAACACCCCAATGGATTGAATGGGTAGCAAGCAAACATTAGCTCGACCTGGATAAAGAGATGACGGTCCATCTCCTTGGAAGGGGAATGGGATAGAAGCTAGATACGATCTCTTACGGATTGGATTAGCGACTTGAATCGGAAACCACACCTTGAGAAGGAGATCGAATAGAGGTGGTAGGTGAAGAGATCCAATTTGATAAGCTCTCCCTCCTACTCTCCAATCAAAGTACAGAAGAAGCCCCAGCGTCGGTATCAGAATCCAGATAAGATTGATCCCGCTTCGGTCAATTGAAAGACCGATAGATCACCATCCACATGAATCGACTACAAAAGAGAAGTGCTGCGATGGGAAACCACCGCTAGCATCGAGAGGCGACCACTGCCGGGTCACTCTCCTTCTAAATACGTATTTTCGACGACGAAAGAGACATCGTTAATCGAAACCTGCACCTGCTGACTGAACCAACGTGATGAACAGAGGCAGGAAACGATTAACAGCTGAACCGACATGGCGCAATAATACCCACTCCCAATTCCCCCAACCAACAGATTCCATTGGGATAAGCCACTCAATGCAGGCAGATATGGGTCACCCATAGAGGGAGATTCGATGAGGCAACTTTGATAGCTATATGGGGAAGCCATTCCGCTCCATCTGAACCGATAGAGTGAGATTGACTGGGGCAACTTCTACAGCTATGCCGGACGCGATTGATTCACTTCTCCTCTTATAGCCGGTAGAAGGAAGCAGAGATTCAGGCAGCTAGGCATCAGTTTGAGTTCGAGATCGAGACCCAGAAGTAGAGATAGAGGCAAAGGTTGCAGCAGGAGGGAACCCATTCCTTTACAAGGATTTCTGCTTGGCCAAGACGCTCTTTGTGCAGCAAACAAAGTGTCTATCGGCCGCCAGTGTCCTATTTTGATTTGCCAGCTAAGCGACTTGTTTCATGGCAGTTTTTTTGGAGCCGTCCACTGATCCCACTCACTCTTGAGTTGCTTCCACTGTTTTCTTTCAGCTATAGAAGGCCTGGGACTTACTCGGCTGATTGATCAATGCCCATCAGCGGTCACTTGCTTTGCTTGATAGACAGTCGAACTATAACATAACTCAAGGTCGGAGGCTGCTATCCATTTTTCAACATAGTTCCACGGGTAAGGAGAGAAAGGCTAACTAATAAGTTGGGGGCTGGGCGCAAGGAGCTGCTGGAATGAATATGAATGCCGAGGAGCTCTTAGTGCAACAAGAAGGTGCAGGCGATCTCAGAGTGAGGGAGACGCTAGCGAAAGTGACATGACGAAGCGGCTATTCCTCGTTGAGTCAAGTCTTGGCTAACACTACTTTGACGACTGAACTGATAGCTGTCGAGATTGGGTGTGTGGTTAGTGAATATCGACTTAGGGAGTCAAAGCAGAAAGATTGGCTGGGCTGGCCGGCGTACCGGGGTATTGAGGTTCGACTCCTCAACAATCTGTTCAAAGGTAGATCCAGTTCTAAAGAGAGCAGGGAAACTAAATAAAGACAAAGAAAGGTAACTTAGCCCATTAGAAGGCTAGCCTAATAGTTTACATCGCTCCTGCAAGAAAAAGAGGGACTTGAGACGGGAGGTCAGCAGTTAGACTCAGCTTAGCAAAAAGCGGTGAACCCGCCTAAGACCATATCGAAATGGTGATGGTGATAGACCCATAACCCCCTTCTACAACAACTCAACAAAAACAAAATGCACCTTAGCCATACGCCAATGGGGCCCCTTGCAAGCAACCTCGACGCTAACTAAAGGTAGTTTACTTGCTTAGATTATAAGGAAAAAGGCTCGCGGATGGTCCCACATCCGGATTTCGGGACATAGGTACATACCTTATCCTACGAGACTAACTACATTTCCAAAAGTCAAAAGAAAAGGGCCAAGATTCAAATGGAGTTTCTTACCTTAAGAAAGGTAGGGCGCATGGGACTAGACCACAAAGACCTTTCCTCCCTCTACGACAAGAACTCGGCTTACTAAAGCCACTCTTAGAACACTAGATGAATTAGTAATAGGGCAATAGGACTAGAACTGCAACAAAAGGACCGAGCTTCACTTCAGGAAAGACAAAGGCACAAGCCAAAAGCAGTGCACCTCAAAGCACATACCCTCGATACAAGATTGACTTTGACATTGCTTGTGAACTGATACACACATAGGGGCCGACTAGGGGCATTAGTCAAAGGATACCCATACTATAGAACACAGGTAGAAGACTAGCGGAATTATTAAAAGACTAGGTAATGTGGCCTTTACCACAAGAAACCATAGGGCAGACTAGACCTCAAAGAAAAGCAAATCGAACTTCCACGTCTTCGACCACTGTTCGCGGGTTTCGCATCCCCCATTCATGATACCGCTTGGGCTAGCTACCCAGCTATCCTTTCGCTCTGCCCTTTCCCTCTCTCTTCCCGCGTCTCTCACTCTCTCCAGTCGTGCCTTGGGTGGGAAGCGCTCTTTTTTTATCTGCTTGAAGCTGATAAACGCTTCAGATCTTGCCCTTTATATGCTTCACCCTTTCTCGCTTTAGCGTATAAAGAAGTCAACCTTGATCGCTTTAGCGTATCAACACTTAAGGTCAACACTAAAGGAAGGGCAAATCCCTCTCTTCAGCTCGACTATCACAGGAGCAGCTCTACTCTAAAGGGAAGCGCATCGCATCGCATCTCGCATAGCAATGAGATTTCTCTCTTTGTCGCTTGCCTTTGAACCTGTTTTTTGATTTTGCCTTCCTGAATCTTTTGTCCCAATAAGTCTACCTCTTTTTTGGAACAGTTTAATCTTCTTAGCCGAAAGCGCCATCCCGTATCTCTCAATGACGCTCCTTAAGGCCCGAAGGTGCTTCAAATCGGCCTCGACGGTCGGGCTGAAGACGAGGACATCATCAATGTAGACAACCGCCAAGTCTGCGAGTGGTCTCATGATTTCGTCAATGACTTTCTTCAATTCAGATGGGGCGTTTTTTGAGTCCGAACGGCATGACGTTCCATTCATATTGTCCCATACCATAGGAACTGTCCAAGCTGTCTGATAGCGATCCTTTTCAGCGATCTGGATTTGCGATTTCATGTCGAATTTGCTAAAAACCCTGGCTTTAGCCTATCTTTGTGACGAGTTCCTGCCGGCTTCTTGGAACTGGGTACTGGATCCACCGACGAGCGTCATTCAGGGGCTTGTAGTTCATGACCAGCCGCCGGCACGCCTCTGTCTTGTTCGTTGCGATTTTGAACGTCAAAGGCAGCACAAGACCACGGGCTTCTGCTTGGCCTGAGAAGGCCCTTGCTTAGGAGATCCTCTCTTTCTTGTTGGTTGAGCTTTCTATCTGCCTCGTTCTATTAGGGCTCGTTCTTTCCACTCGCAGGCTCGAGCTTTTGTAGGGATCCGCCATATCCTAAAAAAGCCATCTTTGATGGTCCACTTCCCGGTGGAAGAAAGCATTCGGGATCAATGAGCAGACAGACCTTTCACACTCTTGCCGGCGCTCTTCCATTGTCTTTTGAACGTCGGGAGAACGACGTTGTTTAGAGACTCGCAGGTCCCTCATTCGCCTCATGAATGGCCTCTTCCTTGAGCTTAAGCTGCTGTATCCTCGTGTAGCGAGGAGGATCAGGGAATGGGAATAAGACACTCCTCTCATGGAAGCCTTGATTCCACCCTTCTCTCCTCTTATTACTTCCATTCTGTCTAATGCTGATAGGAACGGAGTCCCCAGGAGGCACTCATTCTAAAGGTTTCGAATCAGGACAAAGTCAAGCTGTTGGCAGATCCTTTTCTTGCACATGTGCCCGCACCATATCAGGAATCTGGAGCGGTTATCCATTCACCGCGAATGCCTTTTCGGTGCAATTTTCCCATCCTTTTGGGGAGAAACAATCTTGCCGGAGACAATTGAGGTCTGAACCGGAGTCGACGCATGCAGTGACGCGAATCACCTGGTCACCGATCTTCAAGGTGACGGGAACATTCCATCTCTGAGAGATTTGAAAGGATTTGACGGCGGTCTGATCCAAAAACCAAAGACTTCCTTACATTCCTCTTTTTAGGAGCTGAAGCTCCCTTTGTCGGTTATGAATTTGGCAGGTCTTGGGCTGGATGGCTCCAGGGCGCCTTGAACTGCTCTCTTCTCTAAAGGCACCGAGACAATAACTAATCCTTCAAAAGACACTTTAACTCATACCTCAGACAAGCTCCGCTAAGAAAACAAGTAATCAGATCCAAAGGCACAGAGAATGGATCTCTAAAAGCATGGAACGCCCTCCTCAAAGGCATCAGGAATAAGCGCCCTCTACCTCTAAGCCGTGGAACTAAGCCCTCTACTCAAAGGAGTGGAACACCTTATATCTGTCTTGCGTTCACTGAGCTGGAATAAAGAAGAAGTCTCGAATCTCTTTCCTGACCTAACTTCCTGGGATTCGGGAAGTTCAGTGAATGATCCATCACTAAGGCGCGCAGCGAGCGATCCCTACTTTCCAGATCCAGACCTAGCTTTTGACTTAGGTACCTACCTAATTGGACAAGTAAAGCAAGCAATCCCTCATAACATAATGAGATTCTTTCTCGAATAGAGAGATAGTAAGGGCATAAGAGCTAGAAGCAACAGGAGCTTAAGTCGCTCTTACAGTTCCATTAAGATTAGCTATTCATCCGTTCGGGCGGTCACCTCACCCGAGGTGCCCTCCCTAACTCTCTTAACTCGGGTCGGAAGAAGCAATACAACTCAAAAACCGAAGGAAGCGGAACGAATTGCTGCTCTGTTTGCTAACGAACCGCTGCTTTCGGCCCGCCCCCTCAGCTGAACCAGGTCTTGAAGGATTTAGCAGATGTGATGCCTTCCAAACTCCCGAAGGTATTACCTCCAAGGAGAACCATTGATCATCAGATTGAGTTAGTTCCGGGTGCCAAACCGCCAGCAAAGAGTCCGTATAGAATGGCTCAGCCAGAACTTGCAGAGCTTAAAAAGCAGCTTGGTGAACTCCTCGATTGTGGGTTCATTCGACCATCTAAAGCACCATATGGTGCCCCAGTGCTGTTCCAGCGAAAGCATGATGGTTCTCTTCGGTTATGCGTAGACTACAGGGCCCTCAACAAAGTGACAGTTAAGAACAAATAGCCTATTCCCCTGATTGCTGATCTCTTCGACCAGTTAGGCCCGGTATTTCACCAAACTGGATCTTCGTTCAGGCTACCACCAAGTACGGATAGCCGAAGGGGATGAGCCGAAGACTACTTGCTCTACTCGGTATGGTGCCTATGAGTTCATGGTAATGCCGTTCGGCCTAACTAATGCTCCAGCCACCTTTTCTCATGAATGGTCCGTTTCGTAAGTCTCTTGACAAGTTTGCATCTATCTAGATGATATTGTGGTATATAGCTCTACTCTTGAGGAGCATTCAAAGCATGTCAGGACTGTTCTGCAGATTCATCGGGATAATCAGCTATATGTGAAGCCTGAGAAGTGCTCTTTCGGTCAGACGCAGATCAACTTCCTTGGTCATATCATTGGTGCTGGACAGATTAAGATGGATAAGGGGAAGGTGCGGGCCATTGATGATTGGCAAGTGCCATCCTCCACGTCTCAGTTACGATCCTTTCTGGGACTTGTCAACTACTATCGGAAGTTCATTGAAGGGTACTCTAAACGAGCTGCCCCACTCACAGATCTACTGAAGAAGGATACTAAGTGGGTTTGGTCTAAGTCCTGCCAAGAGGCCTTCGAGGATCTCAAGAGTGTTGTTACCAGAGTCAACAATGGGGCTGATGCACTGAGCCGCAAGGCATAATTTGCTGCCCTATGGGGCAGGTGCTAATGGGCTTTCATATCCGGTTGAGAGAGATGGCTGGGGATTTCACTCATAGGATAGTTTGTACCCGCTTCCATTGCTTCTTTGTCTGGGCTTTGCTCGCTAGGGAGAACGGGACGACTTGAATAGGCAGGTGATGGTCCCACTTCGCCCCTTGTAGATGGAGATTAGTTGCTTGGCCAGTAGAGGCACTAGAGGTTGAGTTGGAGAAAAGCCAGCCTGTCAAGTACCAAGTTCATTGCTTTGGCATTTGGGAAAACCAGTCTAAGAATTGGTAACTCTCTTATTAGCTAGTATGAAAGGAAGGTACTTTATCATCGAACGATAAGGGTTGGCATTGTCTGTCGGCAAATCAGGGGTAGTGGAATCTTACCAGCTCTCTGACTCTTAAGGCAGGGCTGACGCTCTGTTCTTCGCTTGAAGCTTATCCGCATGTCTTTGCTTGACAATGAGAGCAGCAGGAATCTAGTTAATAAGTAAGCATTCAGCGATGGGAAAGATCATATCAGACTATACAACTTATTCAAAAGAAGATCAGCCCTACTGAGACTTGCGCATGAGAAGAGCGAGCTGAAGCTTCCTAGAAATAGAACTATCAAGCCCCTACTTTCATATAAAATATGCCTTCCCTTTTCTCTTTCACTCTATTTCTTTACGAATTTTGTGATCGTTAGAGGGAACATAATGTTGATCTCGATCTAGTCGACTCTGTTGATTCAGTAGATCCGGCCGGTTCAACGGGCGGAGCTAGCAGCACCAAAAGCAGCGGTAGTGGGAAGGGGTGAGTACGAGAGGCAACGAGGGTGAAGGCACCTGAAGAAGCAGCAATGCTATCAGCAACAACATATAGCAGTGACGCCCAGTATTCCATAGTCCTGTAAGCCGTTGATTAAGGTGTTTATTATCTCCTGCAGCAATAAATCATGCAATGCAGAGGCTATGATAGCTGCTGGAGCAGGGGGTGGTGCGGATCCAAATCCGTTGAACCAGCAAACAATTAAGGCAGCACGAGCTGGGGTGGTCCAGCAACAGCGGATGTTGATATCACTGCATCGTATAGCACATTTGGTTAAGCAGTTGATTCAGTAGATTCTGCGTGCGAAAGTAGACTTTGCACCTTGCGCACCATACGAAGCTCCATTCGGATTACTGGGGACTAGTTGGATTTGAGTTTCCGCGGATTTTTTAGCCCGCCCGCCAACCTATATAGGGCCGAACATGAGCCCGGATTCGTCTCAATAGCTCTCCGAACCAGTGCGAGTGCGTAGGGATCGGAATGAAGCGTAAATAAATAGGTTGGTTCGGGCAGAAGTTAGTTAGTTATCGATCGATCATTGAGAACTAGTCTCCAAGTTTCGAGATGCAGAGGTTCAAGCATTCACTCCCATCTATTGGTCCAGAGCCAGTTGACCGAGCTAAGATAGCAGCAGCCAGCATGGCTGGAGCGGGGGAATGAGAAGAAGATGAAGCAGCAGTCGCGGTTGAGTTGAATCAATACCATCAATATCAATAGGAGTTTGAGTTGCTCGAGCAACAAGTAGCGAGCGCATGTTGCGGTTCATCCCTAACCATACAACATAGGCAGATGTAAAGACGGCTAGAGAGGGGACGGCTTACCCCACTCTAGATTAAAACTAGTATCCGTTTCACTTTGGATACCAAAGCCTGTATTCCTGTCAGTTCAAGACCCAGGGTGCTATACGCAGAATTCGAAGGTAGGGTTGATCGACGACAATTACTTAGGAAGGAATTCATATGCATGCATTTCATAGCCCAGCGAAGCGAATCTAACGCTTAGCGGGAAAGATTTATTAGTTGAGTTTTCTTGGCCTTCCTTCCAGTATGGTTCCTTTAACTAACTATAGTAGTGGTAGTAGGCACATCTGCTCGTCTGTTTTCGTCATATCGGGAGTTATTTTTATTCATTCCTTTGATTGTGACCTCTTTCTTCCTCTCCCAGCCCTTACTCCTTCTTTGTAGGCAGTGATTCGCTTTCCAGTGCTAGTTCCGACCGCCTTGCTAAAGCTATTGATAGTTGGTATTTCTAAGTCGGAAGGAGGGCTTTGGGCAAAGAGCAAGTCGAAAGTACTTTACTTCACTCCCAGTACTGAAAGACGTGACTTCAGGAGTGGATTTCGGAAGGAATTCGTTTACTTCCTGCAAATTGTAAGAAAGAAGTAGTAGAAAGAAAGTAATTTGGAACAAAATAAGGCAGCATTGATAGACCGTTGAATGAGAATGCTTGAATGGGAATCGTCTTGGCAACTGGCTATAGCCATGAGTAAAAGCCGCCGGGAGAGGAGAGACAAGGAACGAAATCAATCAACTCAATCAATCGCCGGGAACTAAAGAAGTTTTGTCGACGGAAGGCTTCTCAAACATCAGTCTATGGTATATGGTTATATTCCTCCTGACAGAGCTACGAACATTCCTCGTGGTCTTACTAGTTTCGATAAGTTATCGTCTGCTACCTCTTTCTAATAAAGAAGTGGAGGCGAGGCTTAATCAACCACCTGAAAAGAGTACAGAACGGCAGGAGTTTTCATACTTGTTTGAGTGAGAAAAGCCCTCCTTACCCCTTTTACTGAGCAACCGTCACTTTACCACCATTTTGACCACCATCTGTCCCACCTGTGCCAGCGGAAAACACCACTCGATCTTGTCGGGTACACAGACTTGAGCCCACCCGTAGAACCCCCCACCTTGTCAGTATCACGCTACCCTCTGCTCTGGTCGATCCCCCTTTTTTAATTGATAACAGGACAGACCCGAATAGCTAATGCCAGTGGAAGTCTTTGTCAAAGAGGGCACTAAGAAGGTCTCAAAGGAAAGGAGTAAGCAAGTAGATCTACATGAGTTCAATCTTGTTTGTTAGTTGTTGCTTTCGCCTCGACACAGTGAGAAGTTATTATGAGATACCTTCGAACGTCGCTATGCAAGTTAGGGAGAACAAAATTGAGTCAGGGGTCATGTCAGGGTTATCCCCGTATTGTATTAGCGAGAGGCGGAACCCTTCTTTCTTAATCAGACGATTTCTCTCCTATCATGTATGATTGATCAAAGTCTGGTATGTAGGAAGTATCAATCGACTGGCATCGCCCCTTCACTCATCAATTCCTCAAAGAAAGCAAGCAGCAAGTAAGTCTGCGCATAGCATACTATCTAAGTTCTTCTCCTCGAAATGGACCAATTCGAGAAAAGGGTCAAGATATGGTGCTGCGGTCAGAACAAGGAATGCTTTAACCATTCAGCCACAGGTTTAGTACGAAAGCCCTCCCGCATCAAGTAAAGGGGACGATCCATCCATTTATTTGTATTTGTCCAATGCTTGAAGATCTATCGTCACAGGGGCGTGCTAAGCCCACAAGATCTTAAGCCAGTGGGCGCTTCCAGTTAGGCTATAGGAAATCCCCCAAAAAAGCTTTCCAACTCGCGATTTAACGAAGAAAAGGAGGCTTTCAAGCGGTTCGGCTGATTCAATCCTGTCGCAATGGAAAGGAAGCTTCACGACCACGGTCATTCTCTAAAGAAAGAGGGACCTTCTCTGGTCACTGACACCATCTTTCTTCGATCGACCGAAGCAAGAGCACCAAGTTTAGTAGCAGCAGCCACAAGAGCCTCAGGCGAAGCTAGCTCGTCAGGTGAGAGCAAGGAGGCCTTTTCAGTAATTCCTGCCACCGACCGGACGTCCGATAGAAAGTTAAGTGCGTCTAGCCATTGATGGATCCACACCCGAATTGCTTAAATCTAGTATAGTGGGGCTTCTTCCGATGTAGAATCGGGCGAAGGAGAACTTTGTGCCAGAAAAGAGTTTTCTGTAAGGCGATGCATTCTCCCGATCGTCATTTCGGCTACTTTCTTTTTTGAATATCTGTTTTCGTTTTTTGTCCATCCCGAAGTAAAGCCAGAAGGACTTGCCCTTTCTTTAAATGCTGCTTTGGGTCCTAAGGCCAGCTGAGCGGATAAGCAACTACCCGCTTTGATACGGCCGGGGAATCTCTCTCAGATAGACGGTTAGAAAGTGAGAGCGAGGCTAGCGGCAATCTCCTTCAAAAGACAAACTCGATGAAACAAAAAGACCAATGATAGATTTCTAGCCTTCCCATTTCCTTGAAAAGGGGCCAGCATTGCTTCACCATACACAGGTTCTCTGATCGAGGAGTCCGACCCCTTTCTTTTGATATTTTTTCATTATTGACCGAAGTAAGGACCGGGCCTAGATGTCCACACCGATGCCAAGCCACGTACGATTGAATTGGTGAACCAGGGCGACATAGCTTACCTTGAGCAGCACCTTCATTCTTTCCTTTTCTAGCTAGATCCAAAGAAAGAGAGAAAAGGGGCAAGGTAGTTTACTTGCTTACTTGTAAGGAATTCGCCTATTGCTCAACTGCTTCACTGGGATCAAAGTCCTCCTTCCTTTGACTATGTCGTAGCAAAGAGACCACTCCCATCAAAGCCTTCCCCGGCTGCCGGTTAGAGCAAAGACCTTTCTCCGGAAGTCTCTTCTGTGGCTGATACACATGCACGGCACACTGGCTATATTTAAAAAGCTGCTTAGATAGAGCTTTCGAAGGCACTGAGGTTCACTCCAAGGTGTAACACCCAGCCTTAGACCTAACATCCCTAGCAACCCTACCTTCTTTCCTTAAGACTGTAATACTCACTCTTTTTAGCTTGTAAATGACTCACCTCTTTGCCAGCATCCATATTGGCTTACAGGAACAACCAGCTGGCTAGATCGAATTTCTTCTTTTCTTTCCTTAAGTCACTTTTCGAAAGGGGAAGAGGCAGATTGACCGACCCTAGCTACTTGCCTTATTGAATATGGGGCAGCGGCGGAAGATTCTCTGTTACCGGTCAGAGAGGAATTGCCGTTAACAGCTCAAGCCATAAAGTCAGTAACAGGTCAAGGCATCAAGTCGGGAAGAGCTGCTCGGATAAGAGTTGCAGGTCTAAACCCGGTCAAGGAAAGCGGTGTGTTAAGCATTTCACATAGTTCGCTTAGTAATCCGCTATAACATGAAAATGAGACTAAAAAGACGGGGTTTAGGCACACTTTTAGAGCAGTTTAGCTTATATTCCGTAAAATGATAATATACGATAATAGCTTCAAAACAGCCATCCAAAACGCTTTTCATTGAAAAATCCCGGGAAAATGAAACTTCTTTTTTCAGTCTTCAAGCCTTATTCATTGACACTGATACAGTGAACTGAGGTTGCAAAGACTTTAACAACGGCTTGTTGACTGCTTTACTTTTCGCTTTTTCGTGGGGCATGGAAGGAGTTGATCCTGGTCGAGGTAAAGGGATTTTTTAATTCATACCCGGTTCCAGGGAAAAGGCAAGGAACTTTCAAATCGTCTGCTAACAAAAAGTGTTTGAAAAGCGGTGTCAACCGGTCTTTACTGAAGGATTAAGTGCTTTCGCACTTTGCTTTTTTCACAAAGATCTAGCAGTTAGGACCAATCCGATGTGATCTTAGAGCTATTGACCCTACCCAACTAACTCTCTCTAAGTAAGAGCTCGCCCTTACTTAGTCTTCTCGAACTCGAGAGGGATAAGAGAAAAGGTCAGTGCTTCTCCTGTGAGCGACTCCGAAGTGGGCTGCTTTCAAGGGCTAGAATTTCCCTGCTTCGACGTGAGATTGGCTTAGCTTGGTCTTTCTGTGTACCCAGAGCGTAGTACAAGATTAAAAGAATCTGGTCCGGTTCGAGGAGCTAGCCTTATAGAGTATTATTTTCGAGATGCTTTTTTTAGTAAAGTACCCGTGGGATTCGACTTACCAACTGATCCGAGTTTTATTGGGTCAGGAACGGGAAAAGACGAAAAGAAGGAAGGAGGAAAATAAAAGCACTGTTTACTTCCTGTTCCGCCTGAAACAAGAACTCAACTCCCCGATTCACCGAACCGACAGGAAACTCCCTTGACTTCTTGAAACAGGAACTCGAACTCATTGACCTAAGACTGTTCATTGAACTCGTTCAGCTTCATCGACGAAAGTATGCTAGGGGTTGTTGCTTAGTCACGAGAGCTCTGCTGCCCATGCCCGAAAAGCATTCCAGGTTGGTTCCAAAGAAAGGGCTTCAATCTCCATATCTGATCCAGGTGCGGATCGACCCTTACCTTAGCAGTGATAGAGATAGCATAGCTATAGACAGGGGTTTTCACCGAGATGGATTCTATATAATAAGGAAGGGAATCGCTTTGATTGATTGCTTGCGACAGCTTATCGATGCTCGTTAGCGGTGAAGTAAAGTCCCTCAGAAGTTTCAAAAGCTTTTGCTTTTATCAGTTAAAGTAAAGCGCCTACGAGAGAAATGAGCTTTACATACTGATATCGCATACCGAAGGGTGCTCGTAGATCAGTTGCACCACTCCTCCTTACCTTCCGCCTGCCGTCACCCTCCTCTTTGCTTTGCTAGCATCCTTTGATAAGCAAGTTGAATGAGCCTTCAAAAAGAGGGGCCGACGATGAGCTCCTAAATGATTCTTTGTATTATGATGTGGAAGTACCCTAGCCCTAGTACGCTCACCCGGGGCTTGACCCTTAATCAATCACTGCCGATCGTCTCTTTGGCACAGTCCCAACCACCGGAAGCACGCTAAAACACTTCTGCAAAAGCGGCTTTCGAAAAGCCCACCTACTGGACCTGTTTCTGGTACAAAACGTGTTTCTTGACTGGGGAAAAGCAGTTGTTTACTTTGCAACTGTTAGTTGAGAGTCTGTTGATTCACCTGGATAGCTTCTTCGTCTCTTGTTGTATCCACTTAATTAATAAGTTTCTGCTTCAGTTGATTCATCTTCGGCTTGGGATGCTTCTGCTTCTTTCCCAACAAAGGGCACAGTTACATGTGCACCACTGTCCCCACCCACCAACCAACGCTTTCGAGCAGTCGTTTGCAGCAGGCCCGGGTCACGATGATGATGGGCTTTCTTCTAAAGGAGCCTTATCAGCATGACGCTTGTGGTTTTGGATCGTTTTATGATTAACCCTAGCCTGAACGACCCCTCTTTCTTCTTCTTCCGTTTTACCAGCTTCCGTTGATGATGCAGATTAGGGATTGAACTTCAACGGGTATTAGCCCACCAACTGATACTGGTGTAACTGGAACAAAACAAGCAAAAGCTTTCCCTGCGCTTTGGAGCCTTTTCTCTTCTCGCCTTGCAGCTTTGGAAGTCTACTCTACTATATATAATGTGTAGTGCTTAAATGGGCTAACTATTCCATTACTTGGAAGTGAGCATAACCAAGGGGATTTTGTGACTGGCCATAGCGCGTGTAAATGTTGCCTTCTGGCGGCTATAGCAGCTACGCCGCACAACGGATCAGCTCTGACCGTAGGTTTGGTTGCTCATCCATAAGAAGATGAGAGGCAAGGAATAGGGCGTATGTCCCGCCAGTAGGTTCTATGAGAAACAGAAGATTCACCGCGAAAGGTAGCCTCGGCTAACAGGACGCCAAGTTGACACTCCGAACTGGGACGCCATGCTTTATCTGACTGAGATTTCCTTGGCATTCCCGTATCCGTTCACCCTTGATCTGCTACCTCACCACCCAGCCAGGAAGCAAGCTCGAACAGGCCCTTGGTTCATATCCCAGCCAGCAAGCAGCAAGTTGTCTTTGACAGCATCAAACTACTGGGATCGAGTACCAGGATAGAGTACTTGCATTGACTCCTGGCTATAAGCGAGACCTGTAAATCCTATAGAAAGGTCATGAGAGGGCATCTTTCATAAAGAAGAAAATGCATTTAGTAGGTCAGATCCGGAATTTTTTTTCCCTCCCAAAGTCGCCATTTTATTAGCAAAGAATGTAGAATCAGGCTGTTTTCTATAACTGATATCTGACCAAGTATCCCATCCCGAGTATCGCAGCCCGCCCAGCTCTGACTGGCATCTAAACCTACCTGGATCTATTGAATCACCACCCGACAATCATAGATAACCTATCAGAAAGGGTATGCTTCATTCGATATAAAATCCATTTAATAGGTCCGATCCAAGCGACCTTATTGCTTGCTCTGACCCAGGTAGTGCATCCATAGCTCAATCAATCTCATTTGGTGGTAACTTGGGGTCCATCTCCTTTCTTTCTTCCTTTTCTCCTTCCTTCCGGACTGGCTTATCATAAAGGCCAGTGAAAGGGGTTAGGACATAGAAAATTCTATGGCAAGGACGTCTCGATGCGAGTCTCATATGTATATCGAATTGATAGAGAGAGTCTCACACTAACCAACCAACTAAGATGGATTCAACTGGTTGTTTGGGTGCCGAAGATATGCGAGATCGTATGTGGGATTATTCCCCTTATTGATGCATTGGCTCTACGAGCGAAGTGCCAATATTTTAGTAAAGCCTCAAAACAAAACCAGCCTCTTAGTTTTTACGAAGAAGATTTCCCCCCTGATATCTACGACCAACCTGGTCAACAGAGAACTTCCCCAGATTTCGTTGCGAAGGCGAATGGTATCTTCGGAGACACCTCTTGCAAACAACTCGTCATAGAACCAGCCATTGCCTTCTTCCCCATACATGAATCGGTGAAAGAGTACCCCAGGCCGCTGCGGCGCCAACTCCAGGAAGAAAGGCAAACAATCCTCAAAAGAGTGCTCCAAAACAGAACTATGAACCCAGCGTCGCCCGGCGGTACTCAACTCGTTATAATCCGGTTTCCTTCCTCTTCTTACTTTATATGCCAAGAAGGCCTAACAGCGGCATCTTACAACCGATATATCCCATGCTATTATCCGCTGTTGTTCTTTGCTATAATAGCTAATAGGCTAGCTTCACCTTATAGAGCTTTCAGTCAATTCAAGGAAGTACCGCTCTGATCTACGACCATCCTCACTCATAGAACAAGTTATTAAGGGAAGGTAAGCCCGCCGCGGATCCCGCTTTACCTTCGCCTACCGTGAAAGAATGTCCCCTCACGATAGGCCCTCCCAGCTCCCGAATGTC